CTATTAATAGTAATTATTTTTTTGTATATTTTAAAAAAATTATTTTTTTAAAAAACAAACTTAATTTTTATAAAAAAATAATAGAGCAATTAATTATTATTAAAAATGACTTGTGTGAATAAATTATCTATGATAGTCTTAAGCATAAGCAATTTGTATAATAAAAAATATATTTGATTATACAAAAAATAGCATATTATTTAGTGGTATAGAATTTTCTATAGAAAAAAAAAGGGTCGATGCCCGAGTGGCTAATGGGGGCGGATTGTAAATCCGTTGGCTACGCCTACGCTGGTTCGAATCCAGCTCGGCCCATTTTTCATTATATTTTGAATATATAAAAAGCCCTTATAGCTCAGTGGTAGAGCATCTCCTTGGTAAGGAGAAGGTCACGAGTTCAATTCTCGTTAAGGGCTAATTAAAAAAATGATCAAAAAAATTCAATTCATATTTAGTTTCTGATTTAATTAAATCTATTAAATATGTAAATTGAAAAAATTAATATCAAATATTTAAATTATATAATACTTATTCTAAGAATCTAATAGGTTCTTTACCTTTTGAACGTAAACTTACATATATATTTTCTTGAAAAGATTTAAGCTGAAGATTATCAAATTCTTTAGGACTTACGTGTACTTTTAAATTAACATTGAAAGAAGCAACATATATATCTAAATGTATCCAATTACCAATATAAAGTAAATTTTCAATTTTTGCTGAATAATTAGATTCATTTGATTGTTTACTAATAACAATTTGATGTGGTCTTATATAAAATTGTTTTTCTTGCATCAAAACAGATTGTTTTTCTGGAAAAGAAGATAAAAGAAAATTTGCTATTTCATTATCAAAAGAAATTTTATTAACATAACCTAAAAGGCTAAACACAAATGGAGTTGCAGGTTGATCATAAATATCTTGCGGCTTACCAATTTGTTCAATACGACCAGAATTAAATACAACAATTTCATCTGCAATTTCCATAGCTTCTTGTTGATCATGTGTGACAATAATAGTAGTTATGGAAAATTTATTGTGTAAATCTCTTAACCATGCTCTTAAATTTTTTCTGACTCTTGCATCTAAAGCACCAAATGGTTCATCAAGCAACAAAACTTTGGGTTCTATAGCTAAAGCTCTTGCTAAAGCTATACGTTGACGTTGACCTCCTGAAAGTTGAGCAGGATATCTATGTCCAAGATTTTGTAATTGAACTAATTCTAATAATTTATTAACTTTTCTAGATATATCATTAAATGAAATACGACGTAATTCTAATCCAAATGCAATATTATCGTATACAGTCATATTTTTAAATAAAGCATAATTTTGAAATACAAAACCTATATTACGTGACTGTATAGAATAACCACTAGCATTTTTGCCAGATATCCAAATTGTCCCTTCATCTGGCGTATCTAATCCAGCTATTATTCTTAATAATGTAGACTTACCAGAACCAGAGGGGCCCAACAAGGCAATTATAGATCCACTTTTAATTTCCAAATTAATATGATTCAGTGCTTGAAAATTGCCAAATTTTTTTGAAATATTGTCTATTAAAATACTCACATCGATTAACTCCAAAACTTTTGATGAAATATATAGATTAGTTTATAATGAATAAAAAAAATTGATCTTTAAAATTTTTTCTAGACTGTGTAAATAAAAAAACAAGTGTTGGGAAAAATTTTTATTTTCTATTCTTTATTTATAAAATGTCGTTATTTCGAATAGAAAGTGTTGACACAAATTATCAAATTTATTATCATATTGAACGTGAAAAGCCCCCATCGTTTAGAGGCCTAGGACATCTCCCTTTCACGGAGGTAACGGGGATTCGAATTCCCCTGGGGGTATAATATAATAAAAAATTTATTTATTTTATTTTATTTTATATATTTTAAAAACATTTGGAGACAACTGGATTCGAACCAGTGACCTCTACGATGTCAACATAGCGCTCTAACCAACTGAGCTATGCCTCCTTATGCAACGCATGTTATCATAAATGTATTCCATACATAAATTTTTTAATATATTCTTTATATACATAGTTGGATTCAATTGTCTAATAATTTAAAATATATTTTTTAGTATAGAAAATATATTTTCTCTAAAAAAATATATTATACAGATATAGATGAATATTTTTATAAAACAAAATTCATCTACAGTAAAAAGGAGGTATCCGTTGCAGAAATTTGTACTTAAATTTCTTTGGTTAGAAAAAAATTTAGCTGTAACAGTAGATCAAGTCACAAATAGAGGAAATAGTCCTATCACTGAATATTTTTTCTGGCCTCGTAAAGATGCATGGGAAGAATTAAAAGATGCTTTAGCTAATAAGCCATGGATCTCTTATGATGAATCTATTGCATTACTTAATCAAACGACAGATGTAATTAATTATTGGCAAGAAGATGAAAAAAAACCTTCATTGTCAGAAGCTCAAGCAAAATTTCCTAATTGCATATTCACTGATAAATTTGCTAATTGTCTTTATGAAAATTAGTTATACATTAAAATATTAAAAAATTTATTTCATAACTATTCAAATAATAGCTTTTTGTATTCATGTCAAAAAATTGCAAAATTTAAACTAAATATAATTTTCTGATTATTAAAAAAAATAGAAATGAATCAAAAAAAAGAAATAAATTTATTATTATTTTCAAAAATAGATAGTAAATATTTATTAAAAATATAAAATATTTTTTTAATACTATATAAAAATAAAAAAAGATGATGGAGTATTCTGAAATACTCCATCATCTTTTTTATTTAGTAATAAAATCAATATTTTTAAAAAGTTTTGAAAAATCTTAAAAATATAATTTGATCATTAGAAAATGATCAAATTATATTTTTAATTGATCACCACGTCTATACTGTAAATAAGCTGTAACAAATAATCCTGCTAAAGTAATAGGAATCATACCTAATACAATTCCAGACAAAAGAGATTCAACCATAAATTTGTAAAAATAAAAAATTGAGTTTCCGTTTTTATTTAAAATGTCATATATAGTAAAAAAAATAATTAATAGTTTAGACTATATATGTTATATCTTTTAGACAAATAAACAAATATATGTTTTAAATTAATTGTATTGTTCTTAATACTAAAAAAATACCAATAGTAACTAGAGCAAACGCAGCTAATATACCTAAATAACTTACAACTGTGAACATGAATAATCTCCTATTAAATATAAGACTATAAAACTAGTATACAAAGATCTTTATTTGTACAAAAGTATTGCTAAAAATACTTTCTATATAATGCTATGTAATCATGTTTGCATGCAAAAAATAAATAAAATATTTTGAAATAATTATTTGTATACTAAACATGTAATTATTCAGACAATAAAAGATAAAGAAAGTCATTGACATCTTAAAAACAGAAATTAAATCTCTATTTTATAAAAATTGAGTGTGTGAACGTAGATATATCCGTATAATCAATTTTTTTTAACAAAAGAAATATATGTTTTTTATTACAATCATGTTTTAATTGATTAAATAAATAAGGATAAATTATATTTTGTTTTAAATGACTTAATTTTGTAAAAACATCTATCATATAAGACATTTCTTTGTCTTTTTCATATTTCTCTAATAATAAATTAGAAAACAAGATTTCAACATCATATGGTGTATAAATAAAAGAATATGTATTAGTTGATAAAAAATTGCTTATAACTATAGAAGCGATTTTTAGCAAAATCAAATTATATTTTTTCTTTTGTAATATCTCTTTTAGACATAAAGCTATTTTTATATTGCCAGAATGTTGAGCTATTTCAATGCATAATGGATATATATAATTATATTCAAGTATTTCTATAGAAATAGCAATAAAAAACATTTTGTAGAATAATTTAGAAGAAGAAGTTACAATTGAATTTTTACATATCATTACATCAAATTAATTTCACACTTATCGTCATAAGATATGAATCAAACACTTAAGTTATGTGTATTGAAAAGAAGATCACTTATTTATAATATTCTTTTCAATACAATAAGAATTAAGAAAATGAGTTAATTCTAGAAATTAGATTCTGCAATTTGTACTCTTTCAAATTGTTTCTTTTTCAAGACTAAGAATACTTGTCCTAAAGTAGAAAGAATCAAAAATGCTATTAACCATTTAATACGAACTGGATTTTGTAATACTACTTCTGTATCCATTTGTCCAAAACCACCTACATTTGGATTATCAGTAATAGGTTGTCCAGTAACAACAGTATCACCTTTAGCTACAATTAATTCTGGTCCTACAGGTACTGTATCAACAACAGTGCCATCTTTAGTTTCTATAGAAATTTTGTAAGCTTTTTTCTCTTTAATAATATCTGTAATTGTTCCACTGACAGAAGCATTGTATACAGTATTATTACTTTTACTACCATCCGGATACACTTGACCTCTTCCTCTATTTGCACCTACACTAATAGGGTATTTAATGAAATATGTTCCTTTATCTTTCGCTGGATCAGGAGATAAAATAGGAAAAACAATTTCTCTATTTTTATCACCTGGAATAGGACCAATAACAAGAATATTTTCATTTGCTGCATTATAAGGTTGAAAATATAAATTGCTAATTTTACTTTTCATCTCTTCAGGAATTCTATCTTGAGGAGCTAGTTTGAAACCTTCAGGTAAAATTAAAACAGCACCTACATTAAGAGGTCCTTTTTTGCCATTGCCTAAAACCTGCTGAACTTGTGTATCATATGGTATTTTTACAACAGCTTCAAAAACAGTATCAGGTAGAACTGCTTGAGGAACTTCAATGTCTACTGGTTTTTTAGCCAAATGACAATTAGCACATACAATTCTGCCAGTTGCTTCTCTTGGAGAAGCATAATTTTGCTGTGCAAAAATTGGATAAGCTTCAGAAGACAAAGGCATAAATATTGTGCCAATGATAAGGAATAAAGCTATAATTTTTTTATTTGATAAAAATGAAAACATGTTTTGCATTATTAGACATAATTGTTAATCTAAATTTTCTTTATAAAATAATTGTAACTAGAAAAAATGTTAAATTAATTTTTTTGTTTTAATATTTATTCATTCATATTATTAAATGTAGCAACTGCTGAAGGAGAAATTCTATTTAAATATAGAAAAATCCAATATTTGAATAAAGTATCTAATATCACAGGAAAAGTCGCCACGAACAAAAAAATAAAACCTTTATTTTCTGGCAATCCTAAATGTGTAAGACATAATTCAATTAATATTTTCCAACCATGAGATGAGTGAAATCCGACAAAAATATCAGTGAAAAGAATTAGAAAAAATGATTTCTTTGCATCTGTCAAACTATATATATATTGATCAATATAAGTTTGAATAATAGCGATTTCTTTTTTAGCATTTATTAATAAACAAAAAATTAAAAAAGCTATTAACAAATCAGTAAAAACATGAGCAATAGAATTAATACTTTCGTTATTAGACATATGTGCTAATTCAAAAGCTTTTTCTTCCATTTCTTTATGTAATACTTGTGGGTTTAATGGATATGTATAGCTAATCAACATATCAAATTGCATTTCTTCTTCAAAATTTTGTAATTTTGCAAAAATGCGTTCTTCTTGAGAAGAATTCAAAAAAACATCTGTTTGATAATGATTCCACAAATATTCTGCATAAGGTCGTAAAACTAAAAAATTAAGCAATTGATATATTAAAATAAAAAAAAAAGACAATGAATTATATATTTAATACAAAAAAATGTTTGGCTTCTTAATGATTCTTGATTATTAATCATAGAAATCCTAATAAATAGACTAAATGAAACAAATTGTTTATTTTTAACTTCAGTTTTCTAATATGTCAGTAATATAAAAAAAAAGAAAATATTTCTTCAATAAATGACATTTTTTCTTATATAGAAACCTAACATATTATTCAATTGATTAAATTCTATGTAAAGATAGAACTTATATACCTTCAATATTCACTTGTAAGAAACGAGCCAATCTAGCAGCTTGTTCTTCTATCTCAGCCAATGTCAAAGGTTGTCCTATACGTGTTAATGGCATATCACGTGTTCCTTTTATTTTTAAATAAATAACACGACGAGGATTAATACCTTCTTTGATTTCTACTCTAATAGCTTGTATATCTTTTATATCATAGACAATATTAATGCGACGATCTTTTCCTGGATAGCCCCATCTAAATATACGTACTAAACCATTTACTTTATCAAATTCATTATATCCTTCACCGACATTCCAAAAAATTGTCAACCATAAATATATACTAAGAAGTATGCCAGCAGATCCATAAAAACACATAACTAGACCTTGTGGCACAAAAACTATATTTTTGGCAGATAAAAAAGGAACTAAATCATACTGTAGATAACTTGAAATACCTACTATTAAAAATCCAGATGCGCCTAACAAAACAACAGATGCCCACCAATAATTACTGATTCGACGTGAACCTACAACTGATTCACGTAGAATTAAATCAGAATTAGTAGAAAAATTAATCATTGTATTTAATTTTAGATAAATATGTGGAAACTATGTTAATTATGTAAATTTGCCGAATTAAACTTTACTAAATTTTTGTTTCAAACGTGTTGCTTTTCCTATACGTTCTCTTAAATAATACAGTTTAGCTCTTCTTACTTTAGAATTGGAAATAACTTCAATACTAGTTATTCTTGGTGAATGTATTAAAAAAATACGTTCTACACCAATCCCTTGAAACATTTTACGAACTGTAATAGTGCTATTGCTTGCAGAATTATGTTTTGCAATAACTACACCTTCATAAGGTTGTACACGTTCTTTATTACCTTCTTGAATAAGAAGACCTACTTTTACATAATCACCCACATAAATATTAGGCAAATTTGCTTTTATTTGATTAGCTTCTATGTTTTGAAGAATTTGATTTCTATTCATAAATTCATTATTTTATTCTATTGACTTATTTAAAATAAAAAGAGAAAACTTTGAGTTTTAAAATTTTATTTGTTTTTCTAGAAACAGAATTTGATTTTCATTTCATTTCATTTCAATCTAAACTAAACTAAAATGAAATGAAATGAAAAGACAATTTAATTATTCTAAGATTTCAGATACAATTCCTGCACCTACAGTACGACCACCTTCTCTAATAGCAAAACGCATACCTTTTTCAATTGCAATTGGTTGAATTAAAGATACTACCATTTTAACACGATCGCCTGGCATAACCATTTGTGTGTCAGAACCATCATCTGCTTTAAAAGAATCAATTTTGCCAGTCACATCTGTAGTTCTTACATAAAATTGAGGTCTGTAACCTGGAAAAAAAGGAGTATGACGTCCACCTTCTTCTTTAGCTAATACATAAACTTCAGACTCAAAACGTATATGAGGTTTAATTGTGTTCGGTTTAGCTAAAACCATACCACGTTCTACTTGATCTTTTTGAATACCTCTTAACAAAACACCAACATTATCTCCAGCGACACTTTCTTCTAAAGTTTTTTGAAACATTTCTAAGCCAGTTACTGTAGTATTTTGTGGTATATTTGCTAGACCAACAATATCTACGTTTTCTCCAACTACAACTTTACCTCTTTCTACTCTTCCAGTTGCTACAGTTCCTCTACCTGTGATAGAAAACACATCTTCTATAGCCATTAAAAATGGCTTATCAGTATCTCTTTGAGGAGTTGGAATATATTTATCAACTTGATCCATTAAAGCATAAATTTTATCAACCCATGGATTACTGCCTCTAGCAAGTTTAGAATCTTGGGTTAATGCTTCTAATGCCATTAAAGCAGAACCTGCAACTACTGGAATTTCATCTCCTGGAAAATCATAAGAATTTAAAGTTTCACGTACTTCTAATTCCACAAGTTCTAATAATTCTGGATCATCTACTTGATCTTCTTTATTTAAAAAAACTACCATATTAGGAACACCTACTTGTTTCGCCAATAAGATATGTTCTTTAGTTTGTGGCATTGGACCATCTGCTCCAGAAACAACCAGTATCGCGCCATCCATCTGAGCAGCACCAGTAATCATATTTTTTACATAGTCAGCATGACCTGGACAATCCACATGTGCATAATGACGAGTTTCAGTCTCATATTCTACATGAGCGGTATTAATAGTAATACCTCTTGCTTTTTCTTCAGGAGCAGCATCAATTTCATCATATCTCTTACCAGATTTGCCTGTACCAACTGCTAAAGCCATTGTTATAGCAGCAGTTAAAGTAGTTTTTCCATGATCTACATGTCCAATGGTTCCAATATTAATATGTGGTTTTTTGCGTTCAAATTTTTCACGTGCCATAAATACACTTCCTTTTCTTTTATCATTGATATAATTTAATTTCGGTTGTTATAAAAAGATATTTTTATGAATATAAATCTTATTAACCTATCGGTATTTATTTTAAATATTCACGTCTAAAATAACATCATATCATTTCTAATGATTAAATAGATTAGAAATAATGTCGGATATTGTTTTATTTTCTAAAAACGATAATGAGAAAAAGCTTTATTAGCTTCTGCCATTCTATGTGTTTCTTCTCTTTTACGAATAGCATTACCGGTTTCATTTGCAGCATCAACAATTTCATTAGTTAATTTCGCTACCATATTTCTGCCAGGTCTTTGTCTTGCAGATGATAATAACCAACGTAGTGCTAAAGCAGTTCCACGTTCTGCTTTCACTTCTCTAGGAACTTGATATGTAGATCCACCTAAACGTCTTGCTTTCACTTCAACTAGTGGAGTCGCATTGAGCACAGCTTGTTGCAAAACTTTTAAAGGATCTTTTTCTGTTTTCTCTTCAATATTTTTCATAGCTTGATAAAATATTTTTTGAGCTAAAGATTTTTTTCCTTCTTTTAAAATATGACTAATCAACATTGTAACCAATCTACTTCTATAAATTGGATCAGAATCAATTATTCTTTTTTTTGGAGTACTTCTACGAGACATATTTATTTATTTATTTATTTATTTATCTAGAAAATTATTTTTTAACTACGTTTAACACCATATTTTGAACGACTTTGAGCACGATCTTTCACTCCAGCTGTATCTAAAATACCTCGAATAATATGATAACGTACTCCTGGTAAATCTTTTACTCTTCCTCCTCGTATTAAAACGACAGAATGTTCTTGTAAATTATGTCCAATTCCAGGGATATAAGCTGTTACTTCAAAACCAGAAGTTAAACGTACACGTGCAACTTTACGTAAAGCAGAATTTGGTTTTTTAGGAGTAGTAGTATACACTCTAGTACAAACACCTCTTCTTTGAGGACATGCTTTTAAAGCAGGAGATTTAGTTTTATTATAAACTCGTTTTCTTTCTGATCTTATTAATTGTTGAATAGTAGGCATAATAATTCATTATTATAAAGTTAATTTTTTCCATAGAAATCATAAATATGATTCTTAGGGTCTAATAATATTTCTATTAAAAAATATATTTTATTACAAATATTACTTATTTATAATAAATCAAATAGTTAATAAAAAAACATTTTTTATTTTATTAATAAGAACAATTTTCTTTTTATATATTAACTATTTTTGATAGGTTGTGTAAATAAAATTTTGCCTGTAGATTTTTGCCATACCTTTTTGACAATTACTTTAATTTTTTGACCAATATATTTAGAACCTGCATTTACAATAACCATAGTGCCATCTTCTAAATAACCAATACCTTGTCCTAATCTTTTACCTTTTCTGACTATTTGTAAATAAAAACTTTCTCCTGACAAATAAGGTAATTTTAATAATTCAATTAATTTGTTTATATTGATAATTAATGGAAATAAATTACTTATTAATAATTGTGAAATATTAGATTCTTTGATGTTATTTGAACAACTACTCATCAATACAATATTTTGTTGTTCATTATTATATGTTTTATTATATTTAAATAATACATTTTCATGACAATTTGTTAAAGATGATTCTAAAATGATTTGATCAAAATAATTATATTTCAATTCATTTAATCTCGAAAAACCAAGACGACCTAAATATTTATCCTTAAAATTTTTGCTATTATTTAATATTTGTAATTCCTGAATAGTTGATTTAGGAATTAAAACCAATCCTTCTACAAATTGACTTTGAAAAATGGCTATTATATTATGATTAATAATATAACTTGTATGAAGTACACGTGTAATAGAAGGTCTTACTATCTTGTTATAAGAAAATATAGCTTCTGCCATTTCTGGCACGAGTATATTTAATAAATAATCACTATGAAAAGTGACTAAAATAAATCCAGAATAACAAAGTATAGTTTGTATTAATAAACGTAAAAGATATTTAATAAATAAAAATTCTTTTAGAATAGAACTAATATCTAAAAAACTAAAATATAAATTAGCAATAAATAAGGCACCTATAATACTTAATAAACTAGTAAAAAATATATCTACTGTGAAATTATTAATATAATTTAAAAAATTTTTATAATTATTTTGAAAAACAAGTCCAATAGGAAAAGCAATTAAAGAACCTAATATCGATAAAACAAATTTAATTCCTAATGCATTTCCATAAAGTAATAAATTAGGAAAATAAACATTTATTATATATAAAGTAAACTCTGCGCCTAAAACCAGAAAAAAAAGAAGAAAAAAAATATTTAATAAAGTGTCTAATAATTTAGAAAATATTAAAGCATCAATGTTTTGAAAATACATACATATATTTTTTTTATATATTGTCAAAATTATACAAAAATAAAAACACGCCCTGTAGGACTTGAACCTACGACATCAGGTTTTGGAGACCTGCGTTCTACCAACTGAACTAAGGACGCATTAAATGTGTTAATTATCAATTAATAAATAATAAAATACTAAAAATTCTTTCGGGATGACAGGATTCGAACCTGCGACGTCGGCTTCCCAAAAGCCGCACTCTACCAAACTGAGTTACATCCCGTTATTGCAGTTAGCAGATAGTATAATAGCATGAAAATATAATAGAGATATACATTTATATACAAAAAATGATTGAATATAAGAAATATATTTTTATGTTTCAAATTAATAATAAAAATAATTCCTATTTGTAATATTAAGTCAATAAATAACAAAGATTATCACCAATAATAATAAAATATTCAAAACTAAATATTTTTTTATATTTTATAAAAAGTATGTCTTATTGTTTCCAATTATTAGTCAAATATATGAGAAATTATTTACCATTAATATTGATTTATTGAACAATCATGTTTTTTTTTATTTTATTGCTATATAATTTTTATATAAAAGTAACAAAAAAATATTTTTACTAAAACATATGTATATTTTTATATTTTGAAAATATACAGGTTATTTATTGGAAATAAAATTGAACTAAAGATTTAGATGCAAATCAAAATCTCTATTCTTTTCTAAAACAAATTGTTACTTATTTAGAAAAAATGAGTAAGCATAATATTTTTTTATATATGAAAACATTTTCATAATAATAATCATAAAAGGCTTACAAAAAAAATATTATATTTCATTTATTTAATTAATTAATATTTTTTTTCTATTTTCCTATATTATATTGTGAAATAAAAAAGCTTTGAAGGAGAAATATCAATGCAAGATTTTCAGAAATATCTTTCCACAGCACCTGTGTTAGCAACTATATGGTTTATTATTCTTGCTGGATTATTAATTGAAATCAATCGCTTTTTCCCTGATGCATTATTAGTTCCTATGAAATAAATAATCTATCTTTCTATATTAAACGTGATGTGCATATGCACACAAGATATATAAATAATCTATATCTTTTTTTCTATACAAATAGATAAATAAGAGAAATGGTTATTCTATCTACTAAAAAATTATTGATTATAAACATAATTAATTTAGAAAAATCTACAAATTAGATTGATAGAAAACTTTTATATTTGATTCAAAATTATAATCGCGATATTTTATAAAAAGGGGAACAATAAAAAGGATATATATATGGCAAAAACAAAAGGTATAAGAATAAGTATCACATTAGAATGTACTTCTTGTAAAAATAATAACAATAAACGTTCTACTGGTATTTCAAGATATATGACTCAAAAAAATCGTCGTAATACGCCTAATAGATTAGAATTAAAAAAATTCTGCTCTCATTGTAATCAATCGACTATTCATAAAGAAATAAAATAATATATATTTTTTTTAGATTTAAATAATATTACAAAATTTACAATTATGACTTTTTCTCGTCGTCGCACATCCCCAATCAAACCAACAGATTCTATAGATTATAAAAATATAGATTTATTAAGTCAATTTATAACAGAACAAGGGAAAATATTACCAAGACGTGTTAATAATATAAGTGCTAAGCAACAACGTGCAATTACTAAAGCTATAAAACAAGCACGCTTTTTAACTTTATTACCTTTTCTTAATCAAGAAATTTAAATTCAAAATGATTCTTTGGAAACATATGTTGTGATTAATTTCCTATGTTTCTTCACATAGGAAATTAACCAGAATATTTAAGAATTGGATTCCATAACAATTTGAGAAAATACTGGACCATCCAAAAGAGCAATTTGTGCTAAAATTTTTCGATTTAATAAAATATTGGATGTTTTTAATTGATTAATTAATTGACTATAACTGATATTATTTTGACGTGATGCTGCATTAATTCTAGCAATCCATAACTTTCTAAAATCTCGTTTTTTTCTAGCTCTATCCCTATAAGCATATCTTAAAGATTTAATTATTTGTTGATTTGCTGTACGAAATAGTACAGAATGTGCTCCACGAAATCCTTTAGCTAAATTAAGAATTTTGTTACGATGTTTACGAGCAACATTGCCTCGTTTTACTCTTGTCATATATTTTTATTCTTTTTTATGTGTCTTTATTAAACTAGAAAATAATTATTTTTTCAATAAAATCTAATATATAATAAAATATATTAGAAAAATGATTACCTGAAATGAAATAAATGTTTAAATCTATGCTCCTTATTCAAGATACTATAAGTGCTTGTAGTATATTATATTTATAAAATATAAATAATATATTTGACAAATAAACTATAATCATGGCACTATGGTAGCATAATAACAACTGTGGGATTGTAGTTCAACTGGTTAGAGCACCGCCCTGTCAAGGCGGAAGTTGCGGGTTCGAACCCCGTCAGTCCCGATATTATTTTTCTTCCATTACCATGCTTTCCAAGTTTTTGTTGGTATTTTAATACCATATGAATTGACTACTAAATGGATTTCTTTTTGAGATATACTCTTATTTTTTAAAACAAGAGATGCTAAATGATCCAATAATTGTTCATTAGATTTTAAAAAATCATATGTATATTGAAATAAAGTATGTAATATAGAAACTATTTCCATATCTAGATTTCTAGATGATTCATTTGAATAAATATATTGTTTTTTAATAAAATCAAATTGCCATGGATAATCTTGTTCATACCAAAATTCATTAAAATCTAATATAGAAGCAGCTTGAGAATATTTTCTCAATTCTCTATTGGTTTTTAATGTAACTTTATTTTGAATAAGATCATTAATTTTAGTAACAAATGGATCTTTAATATTATTTTCATTTTCAGAATTTAGATAATGTATAACTCCTGTAACAGAATCTAACAAACCAAATTCAACAATATGATGTGCAATATTATAAGCTCCTTGAATATTAGGATCATATGTTTTATTCAAATATGTACTTATTTGGCCAGGATAAAAATCAAACAATATACTTTCTGCAGCTCTTCCTGCTAATAAACCAACTATTTTTTGTACAAAATAATCTATATTATTAGTAGAAATAATATCTGATGAAGGAACTTTCAGATTTTCTCTTTCAATTTCCAAATAACGATCATTTAATGGTTTTGGAAATAATTTAACCGAATAAACAGGTCTGCATTCTGGTAGTAAAGTATGAATTAAAGCAATTCCAGCTTCATGATAAGCTGTTCGATAAAAATCATATTTACCAAAAGCTAGTTCATAATTGGAAATGATATGTCTAATTCTAGATACACGTTCTAATGCTCTATCAAAAGTATCCTCATTAATAACTGGAATAGTTTTTTGTTGATTTCTTGATTCTAAAGCTGATAAAAGAAGAATGTTATCTGCTAAAAGTCTTAAATCACAACCATTAAGACCAATAGAGCGTTCTGCCATCATAGTTTTAGTTGTATCATCTACTAATGCTTTAGTATTACGTAAAAAAATTCTAAGAATATCTTTTCTTTCTTCAAAAAATGGTGGAGAAAATACAATTTGACGATCAAAACGTCCAGGACGCATAATGGCATCATCCAAAGTTTCTATTCTATTTGTAGCGCCAATAATTATCAAATCATTTCTTTTTTTGTATCCATCCATGTAAATTAAAAACTGCATTAATACAGTATCAGAAGGTTTTTGATCTATATTAATATTGGAACCTTCAATTGAGTCTCCAATTGTTTTCAATTGTTCTAATTGTTTATTAGCTTCTTCTCTTCTTTCAGCAATAGAATCTATTTCATCTATATATAAAATACATGGACTAATATTCTGAATTTGTTTGAAAAGATCGTCAACGCGTGCATTAGCCACTCCTTCTTCTCTACATCTAAATTGTGAACCTTCTACATACAAATATGGTGTTTCTGCTTCATAAGACATAGCTTTAGCCATTAATGTTTTTCCTGTACCTGGAGGTCCAGCAAACAAATACCCCATAGGATAACTATTAGAATAATTTTTTTGTTTAAGCAAAAAAGCTACTGTAGCCAATTCCTGTTTCAGAGATTCCATACCACCTATGTCTCTAAAGGTTATAGCTTTTGCAACAAATTTTTGAATAGTACTTATTTCTATATCATGAATATTTTTTAAATTATTTTTAATATTTTCTTTTTCTTCAGAATTAAATTGATATGACCACCATAGAACAAATACAGGAGCAAGCCAAATTCTTAAAACAATATATGGAAATAAAAAAAATTGAATTGGTAATTTGTGAAAAAATAAAATATTTTCCTTATTCTTTAATACTAAAGGATATTTATCAATTTTTGGATCTAAAATAGTTCTATTATTTTTTATTTTCATAATATTTGAACTATTTTTCGTCAAATTACAAATATCAAAATTTCTATAACTAAAAATTTGTTCACTATTTTCTAATCCTAGTCCTAAAGGAAGATATATCCATTTTTCTGGCATATTAAATATCGTTTTAATATCAGATATTTTTGAATGCATTTTCCATCTTAATATACTGTTAGTTGGAAGAGAATTTCCTAGCAATTCTTTAGATTTCTGATGTGTTAAAAGATCAGTTATTTTGATAATACATGTATTTGTACTATTAATTTCTAACTGATTAATATTATTCATTTTTTTGAAAAGAAAACCATTAATTTGAGATTCAAAATAAGGAAAAGATTGAAAAACTCCATTAGATTGGAAATAAGTTAATACAAATAAACTTGTTATTAGTACTCTAGTAAATTTATTACTAGTAATTCTTATAAATGAATTAGGTTTATAAACTGATTGAATAATAATACGAGCTTGTTTTCTTTGTTCTTCATCTGTATTTTGAGCCCAACGACTATGTCTAGGAGATTGTAAACCAAGTGGATCTTCTACAGAACTATAATAAAAAACATCTGTAACTGTTACTTTTTCTGTAATATTCCAAACTTTAATAAAAATCGTATAAAATGACTGTTCTAATAATTTAGGAGCTCTATCTATTTCTCTATAAATTTCTCGATAACGTGTAGGTATTAATAATGCTGGAACATGAAAAAAGACTTCTTTGACTTCTTTGATCATGTTACTAAGACTCATATGATTTTGCTGCATTGGTTAAAAAATCCTTTTTACTTATTCATAAAAGTAATACACAAAAAATATTTCATAATTATTGCGGCTTCGGAGAAGGAGGGATTCGAACCCTCGGAACCTAAAAAGGTTCATCTGATTTCAAATCAGACGCAATCGACCATCTCTGCCACCTCTCCTATAACTATTAGTTTATAAAATAGCAATTCATAAATGTTTTCTTTTATGTTATCTATATAAGTGTTACTATACAATTATATATGGAAATTGTTACTATAGTTATTATTGACTGATATTTTTATATAAATAAAAAAAGAACATTTTTTATTTGATGAAATCAAACAGTTATGCATAAAATTAAAAATTAAGTTAAATAATTTTTTTTATGTATAAAAATTATGCATAAAACAAAACGCATGTTTTTTTATAAATTAGCTGTATTTCATTTAAAAAAAGAAATAAAATACTATTTATAGTGTTCATATATTGAGGAGAAACACACTATGCTTGCTGCATTTCAATTAACAGTTCTTGCATTAATTGCAACATCTTTTCTAATGGTTATTGGCGTTCCTGTAATATTTGCTTCTCCAGAAGGTTGGGTAAAATCCAAGAATTTTGTTTTTTCTGGAGCTCTATTATGGATTAGTTTAGTATTTGCTGTAGGCATTCTAAATTCTTTTGTTGTTTAAATAACAACAATATTTTTAATATTAGAATATTATTTTAGTTTATTAAAATTATTTATTTGAAATAAATAAAATATATCTTAACTATTATTATCTGATATTAAATAATTAAATCAAATTATCTAAGAACAGTTTTTAATAAAAACATAGACAAATAATTAAAAAATTTTTGTAAACAAAGATATAATTCAAATTAGGAATTATATTAAATATTTCTTTCTTTTTTAGTCTAAAAAAAAGATAAAAATATATTTTTTTATGTATACTTACACTTAAATATTTGTTTATTCATGAGTAATTTTTTGAATACTAGTTTTATGAAAAAAAAATTTAATAATAATAATATTATTATTATTATTATTAAATAATTGAATTCATTTCTTTATCATCCTTTTTCTTTTCTCTTATTTGATTGACAAATTAATTATTCTGTGGAATAATTCTTTATAATTTAATGCGGGTATAGCTCAGTGGTAGAGCGTAACCTTGCCAAGGTTGATGTCGCGCGTTCGAATCGCGTTACCCGCTCTAAAACAAATTATATTTAATTTAAAAATAATAATTATTATTTTTAAATTTGAAAAAAAGAATATTTTATAATAAACGGATTATTATATCTATAAAAAAAACCTTGCTCTGTTAAGCCCTCAAGGATATACTAATGGCAATGGAGTATTTCTCTTTGACAAGAGTGATGTTCATATTTGAATATTCTAGTTTCCATTGACTGAAAATTCAAGCAACAATAAATATTGTTGTAGTGATAAAACATAGTGTGTTAATTTGCAGAAAAGATGGAATTAGTTGCTTATAGCAACATTTATAACTTCTATAAGACAGAAACCTCTGCAAATGAACAAGTGAGTAGTAGTCTACAATCTTTACAAATAGCTTATTTTTACTTAACTAAATTAAGAATAAGTGAAAATGTCAAAGAAATAATATAATTATAATTATACTTAGAAAAAAATTCTAAGGGTATAGAGGTACCACAATCCTCTTTATTGGTTTTGGATCTATCTCAAATAAGATAAGATCAATCTATTTTCACGTAAGGAGCTTGGCATGGCTGGTTCTACAGAGGAACGTCCTTTTAGTGACATTATTACCAGTATTCGTTATTGGGTTATTCATAGTATTACTATTCCATCTTTATTTGTTTCTGGATGGTTATTTGTAAGTACAGGTCTTGCTTATGACGTGTTTGGCACTCCTAGACCTAACGAGTATTTTACTGAAGATCGACAAGATATTCCATTGATCACTGATCGTTTTAATGCTTTAGAACAATTAAATCAATATACTAAATAAATTAATAAAAATAGATAAAAACAATGGCAGCCGAAAAAACAATTCAGTATCCTATCTTTACAGTTAGATGGCTTTCTGTCCACGCATTAGCTGTACCTACAGTATTTTTTTTAGGTGCTATATCCGCTATGCAATTTATTCAAAGATAACAGGTATAAGAGGTTATTATGACAGAACCAAATCCTAACAAACAAGAAGTTGAATTAAATCGTACTAGTCTTTATTGGGGATTATTGCTTATTTTTGTATTAGCAATTTTATTCTCCAGTTATATTTTTAACTAATTAAATTTTTTTATTAATTTATATAGTTAAGTCATTTTTATACCTATTGCTACTTGGGTCATGAGCACTGACCTTTTATCGAAAATGGAATAGAGGAATATTCATGTCTAATACTGGAACTACCGGACGAATCCCACTATGGTTAGTGGGTACAGTTGTAGGTCTTTTAGCTATAGGTTTACTTGCTTTATTTTTTTATGGTTCTTATTCTGGTTTAGGATCATCACTATAACAAAGTGAACCATCTATGTATATGTATATGTATATATACATAGAAAAATTATAGTATTATGCACATAGTAAAAAATTTACTAACTTAGAAATAGTTTTAGTATCTTCTTCCAGGATACGGTTCCATTAGCCCCCTGGAAGAAGTACAAAACAATAAAAAAAATGTTGTAGTTAAATTTTTAAAAAATTCTAATTAACTAATTTCTTCTTGTTCAATATATAAAAACAGTGAAGCCATTGCAATTGCTGGAAACACTAAACCTACTAAAGGTACTAAAATAGAAGGTAAATAGGAAGCGATCATTAATTTATTGCCTTATTTACATTTTTATATAAATTATGTTTCAAAAAATAGAAACAATATGGAAAATCTACGAAGCTATTCTGCATCATTAGATTTTTATTTGCATTATATATATTTTAAAAATATATATGTTTATAACAAATACCATAATTTAAGATTATTTCTCACTCTATGAGAAAAAAGCAAGAAAGTATCTTCTAAATTATAACAAGTTATTAAAGTCTTTGTTCTTCTTCATTTTGTTAATAGAAATGCAGTATTGCAAATAAATTAGATATTTAATTTATTTTCTCCATTAATACACACAAAATTGTAATAAAAATACTAATAATACCACTGAACAAATAATAATTAATTGATTTGGCAGTAATAAAAAATTGTCTTTTATAGAATACATAATCCATTCATTTAATGAATTACTTGTTAATAAACTAAATAAGATGTTCATAATATAAAGTCTTATCAAAAAAATTACGCTTTTATTAAAAAAAGAATCAATTGCTTGAGTATTATATTGATTTAATGTATTTTCAAATAGGTCATATGATATTAGATTAACAACAAAATATGATAACCATCCATTATTAATTATATGATCTTGAATGCATGTATATTCTGTTATTGTTCCTCTATTAGTATCTAAATTTATAAGTTGATTCAAAATATTGGGTAATAAAAAAGAAATATGTAAATTTTTAGAAAAAAATATGATCAATTGGACTATATTAATTTGTATTATTTGATAAGCTAATTGTGAAATTAAAGACGCAAATCTACCTCCTAAAAAAGATATAAATAATATAGAACCTAAATAATAATCAGTATGGATCATATATGTTTCTAATCCTTCTTGTGGCCATTGCCATGGAAAATTACTAATACTTATTTTTAGAGAATAACTCAGAATATGAAAATTTAATCCAATTAATGCCCATAGAATAATATTGATTGAAAAAAATTTATTCATTTAAATATATATGATCTTTTTATATAAAATGTATCAACGAGAAAAATAATGTTTTAAAAAATGGTTTTGAAGTAAAACAAAAATGAAAAAATTGACTCTCACTGTTTATAAGAAAAAGATAATATAAAATGTCTTTTCTTATTTATTACAATAATATTCTCTTATGAATTTTATTAACCTATTAGTTATATAATTAAAGATTTATTCATTGAAAAATCAAAGTTTAATTATTTTATTGTTTTATGTCTTGCTGTCATCTAATTTATTGTTTACGAGTTAATATTATTTTATTTTATTTTATCAAGTTCTTATATTTTTATTTGCGAATCAAAATCTTTAGTAAAATATCCATTTTTAAAATCTAATTTAACAAGATTAATTCACGAAATAATAAAACAATATTTATACAAATTTTATTTATAAATCTTTAAAATAGTAGGGAAAATAACAATAATTATTATTTTTTTTTAAGTATTATCTGATAAGAAAATAAAATTTATTCATTTGTTTTAATATAAGTAAAATTCTATGACTACTGTTTCAAAGTTCTTCTTTATTCCTTGTCAACATTGTTTTTTGAAAAATAAAGAATAAATTTTCTAAGAATATTTATTATAAATAATAAATATTTGCTATCTATTTAGTATGTATAATATATTTGTTTATGTAGAGGAAAAAAATATTATAAATACTAAATAATTATTTCTCTACTATTTTTTTTTGAAAAAAATAGTAAACTATTTTTTCTCTTAAAACAATCTATGAAGTTTTATAAAAAATGACAATCGATATATTAATAACTTATCAAGTATAATGCTATGGAATTTAAAGATCTGATTGCTTCCTTAAATATTGATGCCGTGCTTCCAGAGGCAATTATTATTTGTTCTTCATTATTTATATTGATCATTGATCTAATATTTCAAAGAAGAGCCAATGCTGTATTGCCTTATATGGCAATCTTAGGTTTGATTTTAAGTATGCTGAGTTTATTATTCCAATGGAATGGAAAAGAAGTTACAGCTTTTCTTGGCAGTTTTCAAACAGATTCCCTAAGTATAGCATTTCGTTTGCTTATTGCACTCTCTTCAATGTTATGTGTACTTTTATCTATAGAATATTTAGAAAACTCAAAAAAAACTTTATCAGAGTTTTTAGTTATATTTCTAACAGCCACTCTTGGAGCAATGTTACTATGTGGTTCTAACGATATTCTAATGATATTTTTATCATTAGAAACATTAGGATTATGTTCATATATACTTACAGGATATATGAAAAAAGATATTCGTTCTAATGAGGCTTCTATCAAATATTTATTAATTGGTGCAGCTAGTTCTTCTATATTACTTTATGGATTTTCTCTATTATATGGACTATCTCATGGTCACATAGAAATTCATGAAATAGCAGCAAATTTGATTAAAGATCAGAATGGTAATTCATTGGCATCTTTAGTAGCACTAGCATTAATTATTGTAGGAATATCTTTCAAAATAGCTGCAGCTCCCTTTCATCAATGGGCTCCAGATGTGTATGAAGGAGCACCAACTCCTGTCGTAGCTTTTTTATCTGTTAGTTCTAAAGCAGCAGGATTAATGTTAGCTACAAGAATAATGACTATTTTATTTCCATACATTATAAACGAGTGGCATAATATCTTTCAAATATTAGCTATTTTAAGCATGGCTATTGGTAATATCATTGCTATTAGTCAAACAAATATTAAACGTATGCTAGGATATTCATCAATTGCTCAAGCAGGTTTTTTATTAGTAGGATTACTTGCGGGAAATATAAATGGTTATTCTAGTATGTTAGTATACATGTTAATTTACCTATTTATGAATTTAGGAGCTTTTGCATGTGTAATTTTATTTAGTTTGAAAACGGGTAGTGATCAAATTAGGGATTATGGAGGTTTATATCTAAAAGATCCTATATTAGCCTTATGTTTAAGTATTTGCTTATTGTCGTTAGGTGGTATTCCACCTTTTGGTGGTTTTTTTGGAAAATTATATTTATTTTGGGCTGGCTGGGAAGCTGGATCTTACTTATTAGTTTTTGTAGGTTTATTAACTAGTGTTATTTCTATTTTTTATTATATAAAAATAATAAAAATGATGATCATCAAAGAATCTCCAGAAGTTTCTTTTGCTATAAAAAATTATAGTCAAAAAAGATGGTCTATAAAAGATATCACTCCAATAGAAGTAAGTATTCTTATATGTGTTATAGGAACTACAATTTCTGGAATTTTTGTAAATCCTATTATTTCTATTGCTCAACAAACAGTCATAGATAGTTCTTGGTTAATGGCAATATAACTATAATATAGAATTATTTATTAAAATGAATATATTATTTAATATGTTATCTTTAATAATTAGTAACTGATTTTTTTCATGTGGATAAACAGTAAGATGTATAGTAAAAAAATATCGAATCCTTTTCTTGCATAGTAGAAGGATTCGGTGTATATTTTGCGCATCTGCATTGATTTGATCCATTGGGCGTGTGGCGGAATTGGTAGACGCACCACACTCAAAATGTGGCGGCTTCGGCCATGAGGGTTCGAGTCCCTCCCCGCTCATAATTATGCCTTGGTCATATTTTATTCTTTGACATAACTTAATTCAGTTTTCAAAGAATAAATGAGTTTAAATTTAGATTAGATATATGAATGTTTTTTTCATTTAATTTATGAATTTAAAGATTCATAAACACAATTATTTATAATTTGGAATTATCAAATCATGGAAACAAATATTCTTGCATTAATGGCTACAGCTTTATTTATTATTATTCCAACTGCTTTTTTAATTATTCTTTATGCTCAAACTAATAAATAAAGAACATGCTTATGTTCTGTTGTAGTTAAGTATTTAGTCTTTCCAATATTGTAAAGACTAAATACTTAACTACAACAGAACATAATGGTCAATGTAGTTATGTTAATATCTATCAATTCAAATTCATATTTATCAAACCTTGTACTTAAAATATGATAAAAAATAATATTTTTCCTTATATTATTTTTTAGAATCGCCTTCGTGGTGAAATTTGGTATACACGCATTGTTGAGAACGATGTGCCGAAAGGCTTACCGGTTCAAATCCGGTCGAAGGTAAGATATTTAGTACTTAAAAAATATCTTTTTTTTTTGTAGAAAAAATAAATAACATGTAATCTTGTAAAAACAAAATATATCAATTGCTATTATTATTATTAATAAATTTCTTAATTTTCATAATATTTTTATAAAATTTACTTGCATTTTCAAAGGATAAAAACAGTGATAAAATAAAAAAAAAACAATTTAAATATGATTAATATTGAATTTGGTCCCAGTACTATCTTAGGAATAGCAGTAGTGTGCGGAGGCATTCTCTTATATATAACTAGAACGATCAAACCTGAAATTTCTAGAGATCATGATATTTTTTTTTCTTCAGTTGCTCTGTTAATTGGAGGAATCCTTATTTTTCAAGGATGGCGACTAGACCCTATTTTACTTTTTGGACAAATGTTGTCCACTGGCACTGCACTTTGTTTTATTATAGAAAGTTTAAAATTAAGAGTTCCTAAAGAAAACAATAAGTCACTATTTTCCACACAAAACAAAAATAATAGTAATAATCGTATAATTAAATTTCAACCACCATCTAAATACGACATTAATTTGAATCAAAGAGGAAAAAAAGAAAAGAAAAACAATAATTTTCAATTGAAAGAAAATTCTAAATATACAAAAGATTCTTTAGTTCCATCAAATTGGAATGATATAAACATATCTTCTATTGATTATGAAAAACCTATAGATTATCAAAAGAAATAAATACAACTAATTTTCATGATCAATTCAAACGATATTTATGACTATTTATATAAATTACATAATATTCAAATATGGATGCTTTTTTTCCACACAAGTATAAAAATGTGTGGAAAAATTCTCAAAATATAAACCTCACATATATTGTATTGTTAAAATAAATTGAAAATTGATTGATCGAGATCTTAAAAAAGAATAAGCAACAAACATATGGAGAATTTATTTAAATAAATTTCATTTATTTATGCATATAAAATTTACTATCAATTAATAAAATGGTAATAAATGTAAATTATTATTTTTATAACTTTCAAAACCTAAAAACATATAATTTTATATTAATCAATTTAAAAAACTAGACTAATTTGTTAATGAATGTTATATTTGTATAAAAAAGTATGGCGGGCGTGGCCAAGTGGTAAGGCAAAGGATTGTGACTCCTTTATTCGCGGGTTCGAACCCCGTCGTTCGCCCTTTCTTTATAAAAAATTTTTTGTAAATTGATAAATTTGAAAAATACTAATAGTTATAAAAATCATCATTATAACTATTAGTATTTTTCAAATTTATTAGTTTATTAGATTGTGTTTCATACTATAGTCAAGTAAATTCTTATTATATAATGGCCTTTTTTGTAAGCTAGTTGTACAATTTAATCAAATAAAAAAATTATTTTTTATTCTATAAAAAATATGATTGGATAAAATAATATGTTTATTCTTGAAGGATATGATTCATTTGTTGTATTTTTTATCGTTGCTTGCTTAGTACCCATATTAGCACTTTCCGGTTCCAAATTAATTAGACCAAAATTAAGCGGAATTGAGAAAAAAATGACTTATGAATCAGGAATTGAACCAATGGGTGAAGCTTGGGTCCAATTCAACATACGTTATTATATGTTTGCTTTAATTTTTGTAATTTTTGATGTAGAAACTTTATTTTTATATCCGTGGGCCATTGTATTTAAAGACTTAGGAATAACAGCTTTTCTAGAAACTTTGATTTTTTTATCTATTTTAATTATAGGCTTAGTATACGCTTGGCGAAAAGGAGCTTTAGAATGGTCATAAAATCTGTAGGAATAGAATCAGACAAAAATAGTGATACTAATGAAAGACTAATTAATTACAATATAGAAAAACCTCAAGTTACACAAAATGTATCTAATCAATTGATATTAACAACACTTAACGATTTATATAACTGGGCTAGGCTTTCAAGTCTATGGCCTTTATTATATGGTACAAGTTGTTGTTTTATTGAATTTGCATGTTTATTAGGATCTAGATTTGATTTTGATCGTTTTGGTCTTGTGCCTAGATGTAGTCCAAGACAAGCTGATTTAATTATTACAGCTGGAACTGTTACTATGAAAATGGCTCCTTCTTTAGTAAGACTTTATGAACAAATGCCAGAACCTAAATATGTTATTGCAATGGGCGCATGTACAATTACTGGTGGTATGTTTAGTACAGATTCATATAGTACTGTAAGAGGAGTAGATAAATTAATACCTGTAGATGTTTATTTACCAGGTTGTCCTCCAAAACCAGAAGCTATAATAGATGCAGTAATCAAATTACGCAAAAAAGTAGCTCAAGAAAATTTAGTAGAAAGAGGTAAACTAGCACAAACACATCGCTATCATAGTATTAAACATGAACTAACATTATCCTCTCCTGTATATACAGGTAAGTACTTAAATAGTTCTGCACGTCAAACTCCACCTAGAAGTCTTTCCGAAGCAACTGGAGTCCCTGTAAATTTAATTTTTGAAATGACTAAAAAGAATGCAATTAAATAATGATGCTATGGCACAATTAGAAAATAATTCTACACTATTAGTTAGAGAAAATGAATTAAAAGGTTTAGTAAGCAATTGGCTTATCGAAATGAAATTAATGCATAGACCTTTAGGTTTTGATTACCAAGGTGTAGAAACTTTAGAAGTAAAAGCTCAAAATTTAACATCTGTCGCGATTGCTTTATATGCATATGGATTTAATTATCTTAGATCTCAATGTGCATATGATGTATCACCAGGAGGAGATTTAGCTAGTGTATATCATTTAACAAAAGTAGATGATAATGCAGACCAACCTCAAGAAGTATGTATTAAAGTTTTTGTTCCTAGAACTAAACCAATAATACCTTCAGTATTTTGGATATGGAAAACAGCAGATTTTCAAGAAAGAGAATCTTATGATATGTTTGGTATTTATTATGAAGGTCATCCTCATTTGAAACGTATTTTAATGCCAGAACATTGGATAGGTTGGCCATTGCGTAAAGATTATATTACGCCTGATTTTTATGAATTACAAGATGCATATTAATATGTCAAATGTAGTTTGATTGACAAAATTTTTTTTTAAATACGAAAAATAAATACTAAAATATTTAATAAAATTTTTTCTTATAAGCATCTTTGAAAGAGAAAAAAATATTTTTTCTGACTACTCTTCATACAATATCAAAACTTGAATATAAATTTTAAGCAAAAAAAAATAGTTTTTATAAAAATTTTATTTGAATAAAAAATTAAAATTTTTTTAATTTTCTATTTTTTAATCATTGTTACATGCGTTTTATCAGTTTTAAAATCAAATTAAAATGTTTTTTTGGTATATCTTCAATTAAATAAAAAAAGTATAACAAGAAAACATTTTAAAGTTGAGGAAGATAGTTAATAATCAATACATATTATTACTATTATTTAAAAATAGTAAACTTTATTTCTTCGTTCATTAGAGGAATATATCTTTTGAAATTTATAAACAGATCTACTATAATATCTTTTTTTCATTGACTCTATTAAGTTAAAAGGGAATAAGCATTTTTTGTTTAGGGAAGTCTGTCAAAAACTAAGTTCAGTATTCTCGATTTGTATTCTTCTTTCTATTTAATAGAGTCTTTTTTGTGGAATTTATTTTTGTAGTTTTTAAAATTTTTATTGAATCTACAATGACTTTTCTTTAAATAATTTATAAAGATAAGTTTTCAATTCATAATTATATTTATTATGTAATTAATTTCTTAATATTTTTATAAAGTAATAAATAAAGCACAATGACTACTTAAAAATAATATAATTGAAATCCACTTAATGATAGACAAAGTAGATATATTTTCTTGCCAATTAAGCAAAATTTTTTTATTTTTCATTATTTTTGAAAACGTATCAACTTTCGGAAGCATTATAAAAACTATAGTTAAAAGCGAAGATATTAAACGTACACTATTAATAATAATAGGACTCATAGTTATTTTTTTTAGTAAATAAAAAGTAGATTTAATATAATTAGGTTCTTATTTAAGAAAATTTATACATAGAATTATAAACAAAAGATTCCAAAAAAGAATTTAGTTTCTTGCTTTGCGAATTTCAAATTGTGCTTGGATTTGATTTTTCCCCGATAGCACATCAATTTTCTTTGTTAAATAATTAATATTTTTCCTTGTAAATTAATTAGTATTAATTTTTTTTCAGAAATGAAATCAAGAGAGCTTTTCCGATAAAAATTCTTTTGCTCGAAAAAAAACAAAAAACATATAATGGGGTTAATCGGCATAAGTGCACTTTGTTTTTATTCACCAATTTTTATCCTGACTGTGTATGGTTTTTGGTTCTAAGGTTCGACTGTACTAATTGTCATGGGTATATTTAGTAGAGAAGAGGCTTATTTTTCTGGAATATTAAAAATTTCTATTTGTACCTATCTGGCCAAAGGGACAAAATTTTGATAAATAGTCTGCAATTGGTCGACGTCATCCATGGCATAGGTAGCGAAAAGAACTGGATCCTTTTCTAAAGCTATTCTCATACATCTTTTAAAAGCATCTAATTCATTTTTGCGTTTTAAAGGCACGCATGAAATAATACTTTGTTTTTGAAAATATCTTGTCTTTCAATTTTTATAGAAGAAATATAGTGAAATTTTTATAGAAGAAATATAGTGAATAATAAAAATATTATTTTTATTAAATAGAAATAATTTGCCAGGAACCAGGTTTGAACTGGTGACACGAGGATTTTCAGTCCTCTGCTCTACCAACTGAGCTATCCCGGCTGTACATAATAAGAATAACAGATATATATTTATTCTGACAACCCTATATTACAAATATTTTCAAATATTATTAAATAATTTTTAACGATGATTTTTTTATATTCTAAAATTCATAAAGATATTATAATACATAATTTATTAAAAAAAAATGATCGTATATTAATTGCTGCATCAGGAGGACAAGATTCTATATCTTTAATTAAAATACTTGTTGAATTACAACCTCAATGGAATTGGGATTTAGGAATAGTCAATTGTGATCATTCTTGGAATCAAAGTTCTAGAAAAGGATCTTCTCAAATAGCACAAATAGCACAATTATTAAATATAGATTTTTATCAAATAGTCACATGTCATCAACTAATTAATGAAGAAAAAGCACGTGAATGGAGATATCAAAAAATAGAAGATATTGCATTTTCTAATAAATATAATGTTATTGTTACAGCACATAATGCAAGTGATAGAATAGAAACTTTCTTTTTTAATTTATTAAGAGGGACGAGCATTACTGGAGTGCAATCTCTTCTATGGACTCGATCTTTATCTAGTGGAATTAATATTGTACGGCCTCTTCTTAATACAACTCGTTTTGAATTAAAAAATTTTGTGAAAGAAATTCATTTACCTTTATGGCCAGATACTAGTAATCAGTCTTTGTTTTTCAAAAGAAATAGAATTCGAAAACAATTATTACCATATTTAAGAAAATATTTTAATCCTAAAGTGGATAAAGTTATTGCACAATTTGCTGAAATTATTCATGATGAAAGTTTTTATATGGAAAATGTTACTCAGATCATAGAAAAACAATTATTTTTTGGCTCAAAAAATATTCAACAAGAATTTATTGAGAACTTACCTATTGCGATAGAAAGAAGAATTATAAAAAAAATGATTGAAAAAAAATTGTCTGAAAACCATTGTAATTTTTTGAATATTGAACAAATAAGATTTTTTTTTCAAAAAAATAGAAAAAAATATTCATTATTAGAATGTATACATTTCTTTTCTAATTAATACAATTTTTTCTTTAGAGTATTCTGAAATATTGATATATATATGAATTGTATCAATTTCTCCTATGTGATAAGAGATTATGTTATAAAATAATTCTATCAATGTTAGGTTATAAACAAAGAGAATAATAATGGGTCGCCCGGGATTCGAACCCGGAACTAGTCGGTTAAAAGCCGAGTACTCTACCATTGAGTTAGCGACCCTAATTAAAAAAAGAATAACATATTTTTTTTTAAGATCTTTAAATAGCACTTATTAATTAATTGATGTTTATTTTATTAAAAAGAAAATGCATTAATTAATTAAATATCTTTAGTATATACATTTTAGAAATTACATTGTTAATAAAAAGAACATTTTTTTGATAAGAATATAAGCAATACTGTAATAGTTGTATGAAATGTTTTTTAATAACTAAAAACATTCAATAACTAACAATATTAATTTAATAAAATAAAAATTCTTTTAATTTCCTAAGGACTATAGTAATAATGACCGTAAGATTTTTATTTGAAGCCTTAAATATGGCTATAGATGAAGAAATGGCAAGAAATGATAAAGTTGCATTATTGGGAGAAGATATAGGACATTATGGTGGGTCATATAAAGTGACACAAAATCTTTATGCTAAATATGGTGAACATAGAGTAATAGATACTCCTATTGCAGAAAATAGTTTTGTAGGAGCTGCTATAGGTGCTGCTATGACAGGTTTAGTGACTGTTGTAGAAGGTATGAATATGGGTTTTATTCTATTAGCTTTTAGCCAAATATCCAATAATATGGGTATGTTAAGCGCTACTTCAGGAGGCCATTATCATATACCAATTGTATTAAGAGGTCCAGGTGGAGTTGGAAAACAATTAGGAGCGGAACATTCTCAAAGATTAGAATGTTATTTTCAATCAGTGCCTGGTTTACAAATTGTAGCTTGTTCTACACCTTATAATGCTAAAGGACTTTTAAAATCTGCTATCAGAAGTAAAAATCCTATTTTCTTTTTAGAACATGTATTACTTTATAATTTAAAAGCTGAAGTGCCTGATAATGATTATGTCTTACCACTAGAAAAAGCAGAAATAGTACGTCAAGGTAATGATATTACTATTCTGACTTATTCTCGTATGCGTTATAACGTTATACAAGCAGTCAAAGTGCTTGTAGAAAAAGGATATGACCCTGAAATTATTGATTTAATTTCACTAAAACCATTTGACATAGAAACAATAGGAAAATCTATTCAAAAAACTCATAAAGTTCTTATTGTAGAAGAATCTATGATGACAGGAGGTATTAGTAACGTATTACAAAGTTTGATTCTTGAAAACTTTTTTGATGACTTAGATAATCGACCAATGTGTTTATCATCTCCAAATGTACCTACTCCATATAGTGGACCTTTAGAAGAAGTTAGTATTGTTCAGACAGCAGATATTATAGAATCAGTTGAACAAATTTTGACTAATAAAATGTAATTATTGTTTTTTAGACATATAAAATAAAAAAGCGCAGTAGAAGATTTTCTACTGCGCTTTTTTATTTTATATTTCTAATTTAATAAAGACAATTGATTAAATACTTTAGCTTTTTGTAAAAGATTACCAACTGTTTCACTAGTTTGAGCGCCTGCTTTCAAATAAAAAATTATATTAGGTACATCTAGTTGTGTTTTGCCTGCAATAGGATCATAAAATCCTAATTCTTTAAGAGCTTTACCATCTCTTCTACAACGACTATCTATAGCAATTACTCTATAAAAAGGTCTTTTTTTTCTGCCGTATCTTTTAAGACGTAATTTCACCATATAGAAAAGTCCTTTTATGTTTATGGAAAAATATTTTTTTACTTTAAGAAAGAATTTCCATGTTTTATTATTTCACATGCTCATCGAGCTATAGGCATATGGAATTATTTTTTTATGAAGCAGAATTGCGGAGGGTGGATTTGAACCATCGACCTTCGGGTTATGAGCCCGACGAGCTACCAGACTGCTCTACACCGCGACACGGTGTTCATTGTACATGGAATATCATTGAATATCAAGTAAATTTATAAATTTTTTTTATTAAAAATTATTAATTATTTTTGTCAATTAGTGAGCATGTAAAATCTATATGTTTTTCTATTAGAAGAATAGAAACATAATTGACAGATATTGCTTGCTTATTATTTTTTTAATTCTTTTTAATTATAGCATTTGTTACCAACTAGATTTGGTGACTCCTGGTAATAAACATTCATGAGCCATTTCTCGTAAAACATGTCTAGATAAACCAAAATCTCTATAGTAACCTTTTGGTCTTCCTGTCACAGAACATCTATTATGCAATCTTGTTGGTGAACTGTTACGAGGTAATTTTTGTAATTCTAATTGTAACTTAAATCTTTCTTCAAAAGAAACACTTGTTTTGATTTGTTCTTTCAATTCTTTTCTTTTTACTGCATATTTATTAACTAATTTTTGACGTTTTTTTTCTCTTTCTATCATACTTTTTTTTGCCATAATATAAATTTCCTATTAAAAATGTGTGTTGTTGTATTGGTCTCAATCAAAATGAGACCAATACATTTTTTCATCTAATCAGCTTTGACTGGTTATTAACCAAACTTACCTGAAGTAGAAGCAATTAAGAATGCAGCATAAGTAAATACATAACCTACAGAGAAATGTGCTAATCCTACAACTCGAGCTTGCACAATAGATAAAGCTACTGGCTTATCTTTCCATCTTACTAAATTCGCAAGAGGAGTACGTTCATGTGCCCATGCTAATGTTTCAATTAATTCTTGCCAGTAACCACGCCAAGAAATTAAGAACATAAAACCTGTTGCCCAAATTAAATGACCGAATAAGAACATCCAAGCCCAAACAGATAAACTGTTCATACCAAATGGATTATATCCATTGATAAGTTGTGATGAATTCAACCATAAATAATCTCTTAACCAGCCCATTAAATAAGTAGAAGATTCATCAAATTGAGCTACGTTGCCTTGCCATAAAGTTAAATGTTTCCAATGCCAATAGAAAGTTACCCAACCTATTGTATTTAACATCCAAAATACAGCTAAGTAGAAAGCATCCCAAGCAGAAATATCACAAGTACCGCCACGGCCAGGACCATCACAAGGGAAACTGTATCCAAAATCTTTTTTGTCTGGCATTAATTTAGAGCCACGTGCATCTAATGCACCTTTTACTAAAATTAATGTAGTTGTATGTAAACCTAATGCAATAGCATGATGTACTAAAAAGTCACCAGGACCAATAGTTAAGAATAAAGAATTACTATTACTATTAATTGCATCTAACCAACCAGGTAACCAAATACTATCACTAGCAGAAGCTGCGAAACTACTGGAAGAAGATAATAACACATCAAAACCATATAAGGATTTTCCGTGTGAAGCTTGGATCCATTGTGCGAAAACAGGTTCAATTAAAATTTGTTTTTCAGGAGTTCCAAATGCTTGCATCACATCATTATGAACATATAATCCTAAAGTATGGAAGCCTAAAAATAAAGAAGCCCAGCTTAAGTGGGAAATAATAGCTTCTTTATGTTCTAGCATTCTTGCTAATACATTATCTTTGTTCAGTTCTGGATCATAATCTCTAATGAAGAAAATCGCTCCATGCGCAAAAGCACCTGTCATAATAAAGCCAGCAATATATTGATGATGAGTATATAAAGCAGCTTGTGTAGTAAAATCTTGTGCTAAAAATGCATAAGGAGATAGAGAATACATATGTTGAGCAACAACAGATGTGATAACACCTAAAGAAGCTAAAGCTAAACCTAATTGGAAATGTAAAGAATTATTTACTGTATCATATAAACCACTATGACCAGCGCCAAGTCTTCCTCCAGGAGGTCTTTGTGCTTCTAAAATTTCTCTCATGCTATGACCAATACCAAAATTGGTACGATACATATGACCAGCAACAATGAATAAAACAGCAATAGCTAAATGATGATGTGCAATATCAGTTAACCATAAACTTTGAGTTTGTGGATGGAAACCACCTAAGAACGTCAAAATAGCTGTTCCAGCGCCTTGAGATGTACTAAAAATATGACTAGTTGAATCAGGATTTTGTGCATATGCAGCCCAATTTCCAGTAAAGAAAGGAGATAAACCTGCAGGATGAGGTAATACATTTAAGAAATTATCCCATCTTACATGTTGTCCTCTAGATTCAGGAATAGCGACATGAATTAAATGTCCTGTCCAAGCTAAAGAGCTAACACCAAATAAACCAGATAAATGGTGATTTAAGCGAGATTCTGCATTTTTAAACCAAGATAGACTAGGTTTAAATTGAGGTTGAAGATGAAGCCAACCTGCAAACAGAGTCATACTAGCTGTAATTAATAAAAATAAAGCACCAATATAAAGATCGGTATTGCTACGCATACCAATTGTATACCACCATTGATATACACCAGAATATGAAATATTTACAGGACCAGATGCACCACCTCTAGTAAATGCTTCTACAGCTGGTTGACCAAAATGAGGATCCCAAATAGCATGTGCAATAGGTCTTACATGTAAAGGATCTGCAACCCATCTTTCGAAATTTCCTTGCCAAGCAACGTGAAATAAATTGCCGGAAGTCCATAAGAAAATAATTGCTAATTGACCAAAATGAGAGGCAAAAATCTTTTGATAAAGATTTTCTTCTGTCATACCATCATGACTTTCAAAGTCATGTGCAGTTGCGATACCAAACCAAATACGACGAGTAGTAGGGTCTTGAGCTAGGCCCTGGCTAAATTTTGGAAATTTTGTTGCCATTTTATATTCTCCTAGCCTAACCTACAGCAATGATTCTTGCAAGGAAGAATGCCCACGTAGTAGCAATTCCACCTAAAAGATAATGAGCCACTCCCACAGCACGTCCTTGAGTAATACTCAAAGCTCTTGGCTGAATTGCAGGTGCGACTTTTAATTTGTTATGAGCCCAAACAATAGACTCAATTAATTCTTGCCAATAGCCACGGCCACTAAATAAGAACATTAAACTAAATGCCCAAACAAAGTGAGCGCCTAAGAACATTAAACCATAAGCAGAAAGAGCAGATCCATAGGACTGAATAACTTGAGAAGCTTGAGCCCATAAGAAATCTCTTAACCAACCATTAATGGTATTAGCACTTTGTGCAAAATTACCACCTGTAATATGAGATACACCTTGTGCAGTTACAGATCCCCATACATCAGATTGCATTTTCCAACTAAAATGGAAAATTACAATAGATAGACAGTTATACATCCAGAAAAGACCTAAAAACACATGATCCCAAGCAGAAACTTGACAAGTACCACCGCGACCAGGACCATCACAAGGGAATCTAAATCCAAGATTTGCTTTGTCTGGAATTAAACGTGAACTACGTGCAAAAAGAACACCTTTTAATAGAATTAATACAGTGACATGAATAGTAAATGCATGAATATGATGTACTAAGAAATCAGATGTACCTAATTGGATAGGCATCATTGCTACTTTACCACCTACTGCAACTACGTCACCTCCCCAAACAGCACTACTACTAGCTAATGCATTAGGAGCACTAAAACCTGGTGCTAAATAGTTTCTATTTTGCACAAATTGTGCAAATACAGGTTGTAATTGAATTGCTGTATCAGAGAACATGTCTTGAGGACGTCCTAGAGCAGACATAGTATCGTTATGAATATATAAACCAAAACTATGGAAACCTAAAAAGATACATACCCAATTTAAATGAGAAATAATTGCATCTCTATGACGAATTACACGATCTAATAGGTTGTTATAATTATTAGTTGGATCATAATCTCTTACCATGAATATCGCAGCATGAGCAGCACCACCAACTATACAGAATCCACCAATCCACATGTGATGTGTAAAAAGTGATAATTGAGTGCCATAATCAGTAGCTAAATATGGATATGGAGGCATAGCATACATATGATGAGCTACGATTATGCTTAAAGAACCCATTAAAGCTAAATTTAAACCTAATTGTGCATGCCAAGAAGTTGTCAAAATTTCATATAAACCTTTATGGCCTTCGCCTGTAAAAGGTCCTTTATGAGCTTCTAAAATTTCTTTCATGCTATGGCCAATACCCCAATTAGTACGGTACATATGACCAGCAACAATGAATAAAACAGCAATAGCTACATGATGATGTACAGTATCAGTTAACCATAAGCCACCTGTTACTGGATTTAAACCACCGCGGAAGGTTAAGAAATCTGAATATTCACCCCAATTTAAAGTAAAGAAAGGTGCTAAACCTTTAGCAAAACTAGGATATAGTTGAGCCATTAGTTCTCTATTCATTACAAATTCATGAGGTAAAGGAATTTCTTTTGGATCTACACCAGCATCTAATAATTGATTCACAGGTAATGAAACATGAATTTGATGGCCAGCCCAAGATAAAGATCCTAAACCTAATAAACCTGCTAAATGGTGATTCATCATGGATTCTGCATTTTGAAACCACTCTAATTTAGGAGCAGCTTTATGGTAATGGAACCATCCTGCAAAAAACATTAATCCAGCTGCGATTAATCCTCCAATAGCAGTAGTGTATAATTGTTGTTCATTTACAATACCACTTGCACGCCAAAGTTGGAAAAAACCAGAAGTAATTTGAACTCCTTGGAATCCACCACCAACATCACCATTCAAAATTTCTTGACCTACAATTGGCCAAACAACTTGAGCACTTGGTTTGATATGGGTTGGATCACTTAGCCAAGCTTCGTAATTAGAAAAACGAGCTCCGTGGAAATACATACCACTTAGCCAAATAAAAATTACAGCCAATTGGCCGAAATGTGCGCTAAATACTTTTCGAGAAATATCTTCAAGATCATTGGTATGACTATCAAAATCATGCGCATCTGCATGAAGATTCCAAATCCAAGTAGTAGTGTTTGGTCCTTTTGCAAGACTACGAGAAAAGTGACCTGGTTTTCCCCATCTTTCAAAAGATGTTTTTACAGGATCACGATCAACTACTATCTTTCCATTGGCCTCTCGCTCCGGTGGACTAATTGTCATGGAGATTCTCCTCTTTTTAGATGAGGCACAAAAAAAACTCACCTCTATATTAATGAGTAAAATAGTTAATCTGTTATTTGAATTCCACTTATATAAGTGAACCTATTTATTAAAAGTCTATGACTTGAACATTTATAAAATATAGACTATCTAAAGTGAGCTTTCATGTCTGAATTATGACACATGAATTTAGTGCTTTATGGACACAAAATAATGAGTGTTGATTTTTTTATAAATCAACACTCATTAAAAATTATATTTATTTTCAATAATTATTTATTAAGCATTCATAGCTTCTTTAGCTGCATACATAATTTCTACAGTAATTTCAGTAACATTATTTTGACGTGCAAATTTTTCTGTATTACGTTTTATTTTTCCTCTCACAAATCCAGGAATTTTGCGCAACTCGTTTTCACTTTCACTTGTCCATCTTAATTCTGAATCAGTTGATAACCCTTTAGTAATTACTTCTTTGGTATCATGACCGCCAAAAATTTCTAGTAAATGATCTTCCATACCCAATGTGAAAGAATTATAAACTAGATCTGCAATTTGATTTGTGCCTTCATAACCCAAAAATGGTCTATAACCCAAAGGAAAATTTTGAATATGAACAGGAGCAGAAATAACGCCACAAGGAATATTTAAACGCTTACCAATATGACGTTCCATTTGCGTGCCAAAAATTGCAGCTGGTTCTACTCGTGCGATTAAATCTCCAACTTCTGTATGATTATCAGTAATTAATACTTCATCACAATAACCCTGTACTTGTTCTTTAAACCAATCTGCATCATGTGTACAATATGTGCCAGCACATATCACATAAATACCCATTTCTTTTGATAAAATTCTTGTCATAGATGCAGCATGCGTAGCATCTCCGAAAACCACAGCTTTTTTGCCTGTCAAATTTTGGCAGTCAATCGAACGAGAAAACCAAGCAGCTTGAGAAACAAAACGAGTTTGTTTATCAATATATTCATCATAAGAAATTTTATCTTGTGTATAAGAATTAATAATATTTTCAATTTCTTTGATACAGCTACCTGTATCTACGACACCCATAGGTGTAGTAGATACGTATGGCATCTTGAATTCTTTTTCTAAATAAATGGCTGTCATTAAGCCTACTTCTCTATAAGGAACTAAATTAAACCAAGCTTTTGGTAATTTTTTTAAATTTGATACTGATCCACCTTCTGGAATAACTTCATTAATTTGAATCCCTAAATCTTGTAATAATCTTTTTAATTCTCTACAATCATGTTGATTATGAAAACCTAAAGTGAAAATACCAATGATATTAGCAGATGGTTTTGTTGTTTTTATAAGATCTAAATCATTATTATTCTTAGCTTTTTCAATATAAAATCTAACAACTTGTTCTAATGTACGATCAGCAGCTTGTAATTCATTCACACGATAATGATTGACATCTGCCAAAATTACATCGGAATTAGAATTCATAGATGCTCTATTTACAAAATTTTGTAAATCTTCTTGTAAAATACTTGATGTGCATGTTGGAGTTAAAACAATTAAATCGGGACGTTCTTCTTTATCTTTTCTCGTAATATTATCTACAACTTTGTTTTGAGATCCACGTGCTAATACATGTCTATCTACTATACTCGCTGTTACAGGAGTAAAATCTCTTTCTCTTTCTAACATAGAACGCATTACATTAAAATAATCGTCTCCTAAAGGAGCATGCATAATTGCATGGACATTTTTGAAAGAACTTGCAACACGTAAAGTTCCAATATGTGCAGGGCCTGCGTACATCCAATATGCTAACTTCATAATTATTTCCTCAAATACAATTTGATCATATAATACTATAAAATAAAATAGAATATATGCTATGGTAAGATTTGTTTTTTGCTATAAGGCTTACTATTTTTAATTAAAATGTTTTAGTTAATCACATACATAAAAAAATCGTTGATGTTATAATTTCATAGACTTGACAGAATAAATTAGAAGATTTATTCTGACGACAATGATTTTATATATTGGGGTGTCGCCAAGTGGTAAGGCAGCGGTTTTTGACATCGCTATTCGGAGGTTCGAATCCTTCCACCCCAGTTTTTGAACATCTTATAAAGAACTTAAAAAAAATATTTTGTGATAAAAAAAAATATTCCCCTACATAATATTGTTCTTGTTATACTTGTTTGATAAGATCTTACTTAAATAAATGAAAAGTATACATTTGTTTTAGATAAAAATTTACATATTTATTACTTTTTCATATAAAGCATTAGAGAATTTTGTATATGTTTTTCTTAGAACTGCATTACAATATCTCTTGGAGGGTTTTTATATTGACTATAATAGGTTTTAATATGAATATAGGTTTTGATATGATTCTGGCTAAGCTACCTGAAGCTTATGCTATGTTTGATCCACTTGTAGATGTACTTCCAGTTATTCCTCTTTTATTTTTATTATTAGCTTTCGTTTGGCAAGCATCTGTAAGTTTTAGATAATAAATTCATTTCTAAAATAAATTTCTGTTCATTAGAGTTAAAAAAAAACTCTAATGAACTTAAAACAAGTTATATATAATTCAATATCATTCTTATTTATTAAAACATTAAACTATAACTAGCAAATAACAATTTTATAATATGTGTCAGAAAAAATTGAATGTATATAATAATATTCTATACATTTTTGAATAGAAAATTATCTTTTTACTTATAACCTTTTGCAAAATTAGATGTATTATTTAATGAAAATAAAAAAACATTAGAACACATTCTAACAAATTACAATGATCTAATTAATAGATGTAAAAAAAATTACTAAAACAAAAAAATCAATCTATGTTCTCGATAGTAAATTAATAAGTTATTAAAAAGTAGATAATATATTTTTAGTTAATTTGTAACTAAACTATTATATCTTGCCTCAAATGTAGGAAAGATGACAGAGTGGTTTATTGTGACAGTTTCGAAAACTGTTTTAGTTTAATTAACTAACGAGGGTTCAAATCCCTCTCTTTCCTTTTTACAAATGATTTTCATGATAGAAATCAAAAAAAGAAAATATATTTGCATGAATTTTTAAATTTCAAAAACATAATATATTAATATAACCATACTATGATTATTTCGCTACCATTCAAGATTGATTACGAAAAAAATAGATATTTTTTTCTAATTTCATCTAAAATGATAAATGATTTCATAAAAAAATCAATTGATGTGATTAATTATTAGTTATTAATTAACTGATATTAATTATTAAATTGCATATGTTATTTTTTAATACAAAGCTAAATCTTAAATAAGATTTATTTATAGTTTAGTATGATTGCATAAGGTATTATAAAATAAATATTCTTTCTTTTTACCAATTATTTTGGAGATTTAATAATGTTAACGTTAAAAATATTTGTATATACTGTAGTAATCTTCTTTGTTTCACTATTTATTTTTGGTTTTCTTTCTAGTGATACAGGACGTAATCCTAAAAGAAAAGATATTGAATAATTTTTAAAATAAATTAATTCAAAATTTACGTTATATTAACGTGAAAAAAAAACGGAGAAGGAGGGATTCGAACCCTCGGTACGATATATTTCGTACAACAGATTAGCAATCTGGCGCTTTCGACCACTCAGCCACTTCTCCTGATAATCTTGCAATTAGTCTAATGGACTTGCAAGGAAGAATGTAACATAATTAGATGAAAAAAGTCTACATATTATGTAATGTAAATTATGTAATAGCAATTAAATTTTCATGTAGTTATGCATACTATGTATGTAAATCTTTCTTTCTAGCCAAGAGAAGCCACAATAAATTTATTGTTTCTTCACTTAGCTAGAAAGAAATTCTATTTATTTTGCAAATCAGCTAAAAAATATTTTATCTTAACAAATTAAGATATATTTGAAAATATTTGATTTAGCAAATAAATATAATGTATATGGTAGATTTTTCAAAATCTATTTATATAATTCTGTTCCTAATCTTAGTGCTAATATTCCTGTAAATAATGCAGCAAATAAAGCCACCATAATTTGTATATCAGAAATCATATCAACTAGTCTCCTTGTACATGAGTTATATAAATAATACTAATATATTTTTATAAATTACTTTTTTTTATAGAATTGTTGGTGTACAAAAAAATAATAAATTTATTATTTAAAGAAAAAAAATTCTTTCCAAAGCCAATACGTGTAATTGATGCAATTTTTACCAAAAGTCAAAAATAATAAAAAAAGTCAAGTTAATTGATATAAGATATATGATAATATTTTTATACAAAAATAAAAATTTTTTGACAAATAGTTTACTATTTTGTTATTAAGTGATATTTGTAAAAAATAACGAAAAACTAGAAGGTTAATTAATATGAATTTAGAAGTCGTTGTACAATTAGGCTCTTTATCACTGATTGTATTAGCTGGTCCTATTATTGTTCTTTTATTAGCTTCTCAAAAAGGTAATCTTTAATATATTCTTATAATTAAAAATCTATGAGACCCTAGTAATCAAAAAATTAAGGGAAAAATTTTTTCTTAATTTTTTTTATAAGGTATGTTATTTTAAATATTAATTAAAAAAAATAAATACTATTTTTTATGCCATTGAAGCCTATATGTATTTAAATTTAAATACATATATTATATAATCTCCAATTTTTATAAATTTGTAGATTGATTCAATGGCATTATTTTTTTAAGTGTCAAATGGAATGATATTATAGAATAATCAATATTTTTTCAAAAATATTAAAGACCATTTCTTGCCCAAACGACTAGAGATAAAGAAAAACTAAAAAATACCATTAAAAAAACCCAACCTAAACTAATTATATCCATACAAGTGCCTCTTTAAAATTTAGATATCATAGTAACAGTAGTTTTTAGCACTGCCAATATTAAATATTATTAACAAATAATCCATTGAATTATTCAATGAATACTTAATAATATATATATTATTAATTAAATAATAAAAAAGAAACTGAAATATATTTATTTCAATTATTACATAAGTAATAATTATAGTTGCTTGATTTATTTCTTATATATGTTATATCATATAAAGAAGCCCATTATTATGTGAAAAATATCTCTTAACATGTCAGGACATAAATGTAGCAGCATAAAGAAATTTATTTTTTTAGATATAATAAATGGGCCAACAACTAAATTTTATTATCCTTATCAAGTTACATTCTTCACAATTGATTAAGGCGGCACCCAGATTCGAACTGGGGGATAAAAGATTTGCAATCTTCTGCCTTACCACTTGGCTATACCGCCGCCATAAAGATTTTTTCTATTTACTACTAAAACATTTCTAATAAAATTATTTTAATTTCTACAAAAAACATTTCTATTATGTTTTATAAACAAATTTTTTCAATTAAAATAACATAAAAATCAATATTAATTAAATTAATAAAAATAATTTCCATTTATTTAATGATTGCTATACATTATAAAGAATAACATTATATTCTTTTTTTTTTTCATTATTTATTATAAAAATAAATAGAAATTATATAACTATTCTATATGTGATAAAAAAAATTGTAAATAGTTTTTTTTATATTGTATTCTATTTATTCAATTATAACAAAAAATAGATTTAGTTAAAGTAACTTATAAATTATGTTTTCATATTTTTTTTGTTTAAAAAAGCAAAAAATACTATTTGTGTTTTTCTGTAGAGGAATTTCCAATTAATGATGATAATAGAAGAATACACTCCGGTACCGAATACTGCGTTTGACTTTAAAATTCCTGATCTTATTGAAATGCAGCTTTCAAGTTTTCGTATTTTTTTAAAAAAAGGACTTATTGAAGAATTGAAAGATTTTTCTGTGATTAGTAATTCAAAAAAAAATTTAGAATTAAGATTTTTTCCAGAAAAATATAAATTAAAACGTCCGAAATATAATGAAAGAACATCAATTAGACGAGCAAGTACTTATACTTGTCAATTATATGTACCTGCCAAATTAACTAATAAAAGAACAGGAGAAATTCAAGAACAAGATGTATTTTTGGGTGAAATACCATTAATGACGGGAAGAGGCAGTTTTATTATTAATGGTTCTTCAAGAGTAATTGTAAATCAAATAGTTAGAAGTCCTGGAATTTATTACAAAAGAGAAATTGATAAAAAAGGAAGAAAAACTCATAGTGCTACTATTATTTCAAATCGTGGCGCATGGTTAAGAATAGAAACAGATAAAAATGGATTAATTTGGGCTAGAATTGGAAAAATACGTAAAGTTTCAATTATGATCGTTTTTAAAGCCATGGGGTTAACAAAAAACGAAATTTTTGATGCATTAAAATATCCACAATTTTTGAAAAAAACTATTCAAGAAACAGATCCTTATCTTGAAAATGATATACAACATGATGATGATTTTGAAAATGAAAGTACATCTACATTACTTAGCACACGTGAAATTTTAGAATCACGATTTTTTCAATCTAAATATTATGATTTGGGAAAAGTTGGTCGATATAAAATTAATAAAAAATTACAACTCAATATCCCAGAAAATATTAGAGTTTTGACTGTACAAGATATTTTGGCTGCTGTCGATTATTTAATCAATTTAGAATTCAATATTGGTACTTTAGATGATATTGATCATTTAAAAAATAGAAGAGTTAGATCCGTAGGTGAATTAATTCAAAATCAAGTGCGAGTAGGACTCGGTAGACTAGAGAGAATGATTTATAAAAGAATGGGTGAATCATCACCAGATAGTTTGACTTTGACATCTTTAGTAAATCCTAAACCTTTAGTTGGTGCAATAAGAGAATTTTTTGGTTCAAGTCAATTATCACAATTTATGGATCAAACAAATCCTTTATCAGAAATTACTCATAAACGAAGATTAAGTTGTTTAGGACCTGGTGGTTTAAGTAGAGAAAGAGCTGGTTTAGCAGTGCGTGATATACATCCTAGTCATTATGGTCGTATTTGTCCTATAGAGACGCCAGAAGGTCCTAATGCCGGTTTAATTGGATCTTTAGCTACACATAGTAGAGTAAATGAATATGGTTTTTTGGAAAGTCCTTTTTATATTACAAAAAATCGTAAAGTGATAAAAAGTGAGTTACCTATTTATCTAGCTCCAGATCAAGAAGATCAATTTAAAGTCGCCCCAGGAGATTTATTACTTTCTTGTTACTCTAGTATTGAAAATAATTATGTTCCTGTCCGATATAAACAAGAATTTACTACTAGTAAAGCAGAAGAAGTTGATTATGTTGGGATTTCTCCAACACAAGCTATTTCAATAGCTACTTCATTAATTCCCTTTTTGGAACATGATGATGCCAACAGAGCATTAATGGGTTCTAATATGCAAAGACAAGCTGTTCCATTATTAAAACCAAATCGACCTATTGTAGGGACAGGTTTTGAAGAACAAGTGGCTTTAGATTCAGGCACTGTAGTTATCTGTCGACACAAAGGTATTGTTATATCTGTTGATTCAAAAACTATTTTGGTACGCAGTTTGAGAATGAATGCAAAAGGTATTCAACATTCTCATATTGATAGATATTATTTACAAAAATATAATAGATCAAATCAAGATACATGTATTAATCAAAAACCAGTCGTTTCTCAAGGAGAATGGGTACAAAAAGGAGATATTTTAGCGGATGGATCTGCCACAGTAAATGGAGAGTTGACTTTAGGGCAAAATATTTTAGTAGCTTATATGCCTTGGGAAGGTTACAATTTTGAAGATGCTATTTTAATTAGTGAAAAATTAGTTTATGAAGATATTTACACTTCTATTCATATTGAAAAATATGAAGTAGATGCTAGAAAAACAAAATTAGGTCCTGAAAAAATCACTAGAGAAATTCCTAATGTTAATGATCATTTATTACGTAATTTAGATGATAATGGAATTGTTATTCCAGGAGCTCGTGTTGAATCAGGAGATATTTTGGTTGGGAAAGTAACTCCTAAAGAAGATTTAGATCAACATCCAGAAGGAAAATTGTTACGAGCTATTTTTGGAGAAAAAGCACGTGATGTTAGAGATTCATCTTTAAGAGTACCAAATGGTGTTTCTGGCACAGTTGTAAATGTGAGAAGATTAACTGGAAAAGAATTGCCTTCTGGTGTAATTATGATGGTTCATGTTTCAATTTCTCAAAAAAGAAAAATTCAAGTTGGAGATAAAATGGCAGGTCGGCATGGTAATAAAGGAATTATTTCAAAAATTTTACCTCGACAAGATATGCCATATTTACAAGATGGAACACCTGTTGATATGGTTTTAAATCCATTAGGAGTCCCTTCTAGAATGAATGTTGGACAAGTATTTGAATGTTTATTAGGTTTAGCTGGAGAATACTTATCTGAAAATTATAAACTGATGCCATTTGATGAAATGTATGGGAAAGAAACATCTAGAGGTTTAGTTTATTCCAAATTATATGAAGCAAGACAAAAGACTGGTTACCCTTGGCTATTTAATATTCAATCACCAGGAAAAAGTAAATTATTTGACGGTAGAACTGGTGAATCTTTTGATCAACCTGTCACAATTGGCAAAGCTTATATGCTTAAATTAGTCCATTTAGTAGATGATAAAATTCATGCTCGTTCTACAGGACCTTATTCATTAGTTACTCAACAACCTCTTGGCGGTAGAGCAAAACATGGTGGTCAACGTTTAGGAGAAATGGAAGTTTGGGCATTAGAAGGATTTGGAGCTGCTTATACTTTACAAGAATTACTTACAATAAAATCAGATGATATGAAAGGCAGAAATGATGCTCTAAATGCTATTATTAAAGGTCGACCTATTCCTAAGCCAGGCACTCCAGAATCTTTTAAGGTACTGATACGTGAATTGCAATCTTTATGTCTAGATATAGGTGTATATAAAGTACATAAATCAAATAAAAATCAAGAAATAGATCTTATGCAAAATTTTTAATGTTTACAGAAAAGCTAAATTTTTATGATTCCTAAAAAACTTGTCCATTTTGAATATATACAAATTAATTTGGCTTCTCCTGAAAGAATACTTCAATGGGGTCAAAGAACACTCAGTAACGGAGAAATAGTAGGTGAAGTAACTAGATCAGAAACTATTAATTATAGAACTTTAAAACCTGAAATGGATGGCTTATTTTGTGAACGTATATTTGGTCCTGTAAAAGATTGGGAATGTCATTGTGGAAGATATAAACGTGTTAGATATAATAAAAATTCAGAAATAAGTATTGTGTGTGAAAGATGTGGTGTAGAAGTTATTGAATCTGGTGTACGTAGACATCGCATGGGACATATCAAACTTGCATCTCCTGTAACTCATGTATGGTATTTAAAAGGAATTCCTAGTTATATTTCCGTTATTCTAGGCATGCCGAGAAAAGATGTAGAAAATATTGTCTATTATAATAATAACGATTCTATTAGTTTTAAGAATATTTCTCAATTTTTGACCGAAAATCGTTTCTTTTCTAATTCAACAGATATATTAGATGATTTGTTAAATATTAAAGAAAAAGAAGAAGAAATATCAGGTGGTGAAGCTATTTATAAAATGCTTAAAAATTTTGATCTAAAAGCTACAGCACAAAAAATTAGAGAAGATTTAGCTGAAAATGAGGCCGCTTGGACTCAATCTTCTTTTTTTAATGGAGAAGATTCAGATTGGGTACTGGATGAGAATCAATGGAATAAAAAAAATCAAGATTGGCAAATAGAAGAAGAAAGAAGAAATAAAAAAAGAAATAAATTAATTAAACGTTTAAGAATTATTAATCATTTTATTGCTACAGGAGCGAAGCCTGAATGGATGGTTTTATCAATTCTTCCTGTACTTCCTCCAGAACTAAGACCTATGGTCCAATTAGATGGAGGTAGATTTGCAACATCCGATTTGAATGATTTATATAGACGAGTTATCAATAGAAATAATAGACTCGCTAAACTTAATAATATGTTAGCTCCTGAAATTGTTGTTCGTAGTGAAAAACGTATGTTACAAGAGTCTGTCGATGCTCTTATTGATAATGGTAAAAGAGGAAAAGCTCTTGTAGGCAATAATAAAATTCCACTGAAATCTTTATCAGATATTATCAAAGGGAAACAAGGTAGATTTAGACAAAATCTTTTAGGAAAACGTGTCGATTATTCTGGTCGTTCAGTAATTGTAGTTGGTCCAAATCTGAAATTACATCAATGTGGTCTTCCAAAGGAAATGGCGATTGAATTATTCCAACCATTTGTTATTCATACTTTAATTAATGAAGGATTGGCAAATAATATAAAAGGTGCAAAAAAAATTATTCAAAATAGTGATCCAATATTATGGGAAATTTTGAATCAAGTGATTCAAGGACATCCAGTTTTATTGAATCGTGCACCTACATTACATAGACTTGGTATACAAGCTTTTGAACCTATTTTAGTAGAAGGAAGAGCAATTCAATTACATCCATTAGTTTGTCCAGCTTTTAATGCAGATTTTGATGGAGATCAAATGGCTGTTCATATTCCTTTATCATTGGAAGCTCAAACAGAAGCACGTTTATTAATGCTAGCTTCAAGTAATTTATTATCACCGGCTACTGGATTACCTATCATATCACCTAGCCAAGATATGGTACTTGGTTGTTATTATTTAACAACTGAAGATATCAGATTAAGAGGCACTAAAAGTCATTATTTTAGTTCTTTGGAACAAGTTATTATGGCTTATGATCAAAAAAAGATTAATTTACATACAATTGTATGGGTTAGATTTTCTGGGATTATAGATAGTAAATATATTAAACAAAACCCAATAGAAATCAGAGTGGATTCTTTAGGTTTTGTCTCATATATTTATAAAAATTATCAAATGCGTAAAGATTTCAAAAATAATTTAATAAGTCAATATATTCGTACAACTCCTGGTCGTATTTTATTTAATCAAGTAATTCAAAACAGTTTGGATTACTCCCCGTCAGAATATTAAAGTTTGAATGGGCAGAATGAAAAAAATTTTTTTTAATCAAAAATCTGATCTAAATTCAATGAAACTATTTTTTTGTAACCGAATTATGAATAAGGGCGAAATTCGAAGAATTATTGCCTGGTTTTTATTCAATCATGGAACTTCTCGTACGGCACACATGGTTGATCGATTAAAAATATTAGGTTTTTATCATGCTACTAAAGCTGGCATTTCTTTAAGTATTGATGATTTAAGTATTCCACCTACTAAAAAATGGCTTTTAGAAGATGCAGAACAAGAAATTGCAAAAACACAAAAAAATTATTCTATCGGGAAAATAACAGCTGTAGAAAGATTTCAAAAAGTTATAGATACATGGCATAGCACAAGTGAAACTTTAAAAAATGAAGTTGTTCAATATTTTGAACAAACAAATCCTTTAAATCCTGTCTATATGATGGCGTTTTCAGGCGCACGAGGTAATCTTTCTCAAGTCAGTCAATTAGTAGGTATGAGAGGATTAATGTCTGATCCACAAGGACAAATTATAGACTTACCTATTAGAAGTAATTTTCGTGAAGGATTGACAGTAACTGAATATGTTATTTCTTGTTATGGAGCGAGAAAAGGTCTTGTTGATACAGCATTACGTACTGCAGATTCTGGTTATTTGACACGCAGATTAGTAGATGTTGCACAAGATATGATTATTCGCGAAACTGATTGTGGAACTAAAAGTGGTATATTATTAGGACCTGTTAAAGATGAACAAAAAGTAGTATTTTCATTACAAGAGCGTCTTATAGGACGTGTATTAGCAGAAAATATTTATTCTCCGAAACAAAAACAATATATAGCTAAAAAAAATCAAGATATATCAGCAAGTTTATCTGACAAAATTTGTGAGATAAAACGTACAAATATATTAGTAAGATCCCCTTTAACTTGCAAAAGTATTCGTTCTGTATGTCAATTATGCTATGGCTGGAGTTTAGCACATGGAAATCTTGTTGATTTGGGTGAAGCTGTAGGTATTATTGCTGCTCAGTCTATCGGAGAACCAGGTACTCAATTAACTATGAGAACTTTCCATACAGGAGGAGTATTCACTGGTAATATTGCTAAACAAATTCGTAGTTCTATTGACGGAAAAATTATTTATTCTCTTACAAATACGATTCCCATGCGTACACGTCATGGTGAAATAGCATTAATAACTCAATCTAATATAAATATTTGTATTCAAGGAAAAAATAAAGAATTTAATATTGAAGTACCTATTAATACTATTTTATTAGTCAATAATGGTTCTATGGTTAGAGCAAAACAATTAATAGCTGAAGTTTCTGCTCCAGTCAATGCACAATCAGTTGAAATTGCTAGTAAATATGTAGCATCAGATTTTTCCGGTGAAATTCATTTTGAAAATTTATTATTACAAGAAAAAAAAAGTGCTTATGGTCATAAAATGAATAGAGCAGGACAATATGGTGGCCTATTATGGATATTATCAGGTCAAGTATATAAATTTTCATTAGATGTTCCACTAATGTTTGACACAGCGGATTACATTCATAATGGATCTTGTATGGCAGAACATAATATTATTAGTCAATATGGGGGAATTTTACAAACTTCAGAAAATAATTTGACAATAGATAACAGTAATTCTTATTTATATGTCTTGAATTCTTCAATGACAATCATAAATGCATATTTATCTCACATCAAAAATGCACGTAGTGAAGCTTATATTTTGACTGATGATTTGAATCAGAAATTTTTTATGCAAGTAGAATCTAATAATGTTATAAAAAATAATCAAATTATTGCTAAATTTGTTACTAAAACTTATTTAACTAATACAGGAGGAATTCTTAAATACTCTTCTGAAATTGAAGTTGATGAATATGATATAGTTACACAATCTTATCCTGTACGTAAAGGTGGAATCATTATGTGGATTCCTGAAGAAACTCATTTAATTAATAAAGATGCTTCTCTTTTGATGGTGAGAGATTGTGAATATGTAGAAGCTGGAACTCAAATTATTAAAGATTTGATTTGTCATAGTAGTGGTTTAGCCCAAGTCTCTCAAACTAATGATATTTTGCGTGAGGTAGTTATAAAACCAGGCAAAATTTATAGACCTATTGATTTTTCTCAAGTTTTAGATAAGCATCAGACATTAATTCAAGCAGGTGAAGAAATATGTGATGGTATTATTGCAGAAGAACTGGTCTATTTAGAAAATGTCAATTTGTCTTCAGGATCTGCATTACTTATTCGACCTGTGGTACAGTTTTTAATTCCTAATTCAACAGAATTAAAAAAATTGGAAGCTCAATATCAGTTAAAACAAAATATTTCTATTCAACCTTCTATTCATATTTGTTACAAAGATGGTCAAAGAATTCATGCTTGGCAATCAATGGAAATCGCAAAAATATTTTTACGATTAGAAATTGATTCACATTTACATAAATTAAATGTCACCTTAAATCTAATAGAAAATAAATTATTACAAATCAAGATGTTTGAATATTTAATGATTGATTTGAATCAAATAATAGATTTTCAAAGTTATCAAAATGTGACTAGATTAGTAAGAAAATTTAACAACTATATAATACCTGGCACTATTCTTGCTAAAACTGAAATTATAGCAAAAGATCATGGAGAAGTTAGACAATCAAATAAAAATTTTGAAGAACAAAAGTCTTTTTTAATTATGAATGAACATGATCAAATGACTTTGTTTGTAAAAAATGCATATGAATTTTTTCAATTAGGTGATTTAGTTCATAAAGGAAAAGAAATTGTACCAGGTATTTTAGCACCTCAATCTGGACAAGTTATTCAATTGCAAGCTAATAGAGTGACTTTACGATTAGCAAGACCTTATCTTGTTTCTTCCGAAGCTGTTTTATACGTAGATGATGGTGATTTTGTAAAATCTGGTGATACTTTGGTAATGTTAATTTTTGAGCAATCAAAAACTGGAGATATTGTTCAAGGTCTTCCAAGAATTGAAGAATTACTAGAAGCTCGTAGAACAAAAGGATTGAAACCTTTACCTAATAATTTACATGATCTTTTACAATCTTTTTTTGATGAAGCAACTGAAAAATATGGTATTCAAAAAGCGGCTAAAAAAAGTTTTGAAAAACTTCAATTATTTTTAGTTAATGAGGTTCAATCTGTTTACAAAGCACAAGGTGTACATATTTCAGATAAACATATAGAAGTTATTGTAAGACAAATGACTTCCAAGGTAATGATAGAAGAAGGTGGAGACACAACTTTATTACCTGGTGAATTAATTGAATTGCATAGAATTGAAAACATGAATAGAAATGTATCTGTTCACGCCAAATATAAACCAATTGTATTAGGTATTACTAAAGCTTCTTTAAATACGGAAAGTTTTATATCTGCAGCAAGTTTTCAAGAAACAACACGTGTATTGACTAAAGCGGCTATTGAAGGAAAAACTGATTGGCTTAGAGGGTTAAAAGAAAATGTAATTATAGGTAGACTCATTCCAGCAGGCACTGGCTTTAATGTGCATGATAAAATGTATTCACGAGATCTTTCTCTTTCTAATTCTTATAATTTAGCATATAGTTCTAATTCACAACATAAGAGAATAGAACAAAAAAATGCTGAATATAATTTTGAAGATATTATTTTTGACTAGTCGTGAATAAGTAGTTTAGAAAAAAAAACATTAGTACAATAAATAAACAATATATTAAAACTTATTTTTTAGTAATAATCCATAATATTAATATTATCTTTTTTAAATAAAAGAAGGACATAAATACAAATGAAAAGTGTTGGATTAGAAGAAATGATGGAAGCTGGAGTACATTTTGGACATCAAACTCGTGGATGGAATCCAAAAATGTCTTCTTATATTTATGGAAATCGCAATGGAATACATCTTATAGATTTAGTACAAACTGCTAGATTATTATCAGAAGCATGTGATTTTTTATTTAACGCTGCAAAAGAAGGAAAAGAATTTTTATTTGTGGGAACAAAAAGTCAAGCTTCAGATATTATTGCTTCTGAAGCTTTACGTGCTGAATCACATTATGTGAATCAAAGATGGTTAGGTGGTATGCTTACCAATTGGTCTACTATAAAAACTCGTATTAGAAAATTGAAAGATTTAGAACAAAAAGAAAAAAATGGTATTTTAGATACTCTTCCTAAAAAAGAAGCTGCAGTCTTAAAAAGACAATTATATAAATTACGTAAATATTTATCAGGTCTTCAAGATATGAAATATTTGCCTGATGTAGTAATTATAGTTGACCAAAAAAGAGAAATTAATGCGGTTAAAGAATGTATCAAACTAGGTATTCCTACGATATCTTTGGTAGATACAAATTGTGATCCTACTTTAGCAGATTTACCGATTCCAGCTAATGATGATGCAATTAGATCAATTAATCTGCTTGTAAGTAAATTAGCAGATGCGATTTATGAAGGACAACGTGTAAAATAATAGATAATCTAAACAATTGTTTATTTCTAAATAATTAACAATTATTTAGAAATAATATATATTGGTTTTAAAATTTAATTCTTTTATTATCTAATTTTTTTTCTTCATTTATCTTGAAAAAAACAAAAAGAGCACTTTATTTTTGAGTCATTTTTCTTTGTTTTTATTTCTGTGGTAAATAGAAAATATAGATTTTTTTAGACTTAAAGAATTCAATCATGATAATAAAAAATATTTTTTAATACAAGTAAGAAACAAAATAATTAATACTAGATTTTTTTTTTAGTTGCAAATTTCTTGTTTTTATTTGTTAATTAAGAGAAGAAAATATTATGTTATCATTTTTGAATCGTATAGACTTCTTACTTCCTAAATAAAGAAGGTCATTTGTTGTATTTTCAAAAGAAAAGGTCTCCTCAATATGATTAATCCATCTTCAATGGAAAATTTTAATATGTTATATCAACTATCTAAAGTAGAAGTTGGTCAACATTTTTATTGGCAAATTGGTGATTTTGAAGTTCATGGACAAGTTTTACTTGTTTCTTGGTTTGTAATGACTATAATTATTTCTTTATCTATTTTTGGAACTAGAAATTTACAAACGATTCCAACTGGAACACAAAACTTTGTTGAATATGTTTTAGAATTTATTAGAGATTTAGCAAAAACTCAAATAGGTGAAGAAGATTATCGTTCTTGGGTACCTTTCATAGGAACTATTTTTTTATTTATTTTCGTGTCTAATTGGTCTGGTGCCCTTGTACCTTGGAAATTAATTGAAATACCTAACGGTGAATTAGCAGCACCTACAAATGACATTAACACTACAGCTGCATTGGCTCTTTTGACTTCTATTTCATATTTTTATGCAGGTTTCAGCAAAAAAGGTTTACGCTATTTCAAAAGATATATTTCACCAACTCCAGTATTATTACCTATCAATTTATTAGAAGATTTTACAAAACCACTTTCTTTAAGCTTCCGACTTTTTGGTAATATTCTTGCTGATGAATTAGTAGTAGGAGTTTTAATTACTCTAGTTCCTTTAGTTGTGCCAATGCCGCTTATGTTATTAGGTCTTTTCACAAGTGCGATTCAAGCTTTAATTTTCGCAACTTTAGCAGCTGCATATATTGGAGAAGCAGTAGAAGATCATCATTAATTTAATTAGTTTGGAAAAACTATATTGTTTTTTTGATATATAACTTTTTTATGTAACTTCTCTTTGACAGTATTGTTGTAGTTATATAACAAAAACTGTTAATCTGCTATTAATTCATTGAATTGGAGTAAATTATCATGAGTCCATTAATTTCTGCAGCTTCTGTATTAGCTGCTGGTTTAGCAGTAGGTTTAGCTTCTATTGGTCCTGGCGTTGGTCAAGGTACTGCTGCTGGTCAAGCACTTGAAGGTATTGCAAGACAACCGGAGGCTGAAGGCAAAATTAGAGGCACTCTATTATTAAGTTTTGCTTTTATGGAATCTTTAACTATTTACGGTCTTGTAGTAGCACTAGCTCTATTATTTGCAAACCCTTTTGTATCTTAATTTTTTTGTTTTCCCATAAAACTATAGTTTTATGCTGTCATGTACTCATGTGCCAATGTGCTCATGAGTACATGTTGTTATTAGACAATATCAACATGGGCACATAGGAAGACATTTTCAGTCAATGGGTCTATGACCAAAAAAAATGAATCAAATAGGATAAAATGACAGATATTCTCACAAACATATTTACGATTTTGTCTAGGATGTCTTTGGCAGAGGGTTTTGGTTTTAATACAGATATTTTTGAAACCAACATTCTTAATTTAGCAGTGGTACTTGGAATTCTATTAACTTCAGGCCGTGAATTTTTTGTGTCTCTATTACAAAATCGTCAACAAAATATATTACAAAGTATTAATGATGCTGATGAAAGATATAAAGAGGCGGCAGAAAAATTACAACAAGCACAAAATGAATTCGAACAAGCTAAATTAGAAGCAGATCAAATTCTTGCACAAAGTAAAAAAACAGCCAGTGAGATAGAAGTTGGTTTAATGAATCTTATTAAAGAAGATACAAAAAAACTTCTTGATATGAAACAAGCAACTATATCTTTTGAAGAAGAAAAAGCCATTAGTGAAATAAGAAGACAAGTCATTAGATTAGCACTGCAAAGAGCATTAGAACAATCAAAAAGTCGTCTAAATCGCCGCTTACAAAAAAGAGTAACTCGTTTAAATATTGGATTATTAGGACGTTTAGTAACTCCTAATGATGTTTAGAAATTTTTAGAGAAATATTTTTTTTTTGCGACAAACAAACTGTAATTGAACAAAATTGCCAATGATCAAGATTCAACCAGAAGAAATTAGTAGTGTTATCCGTAAGCAGATTGAGCAATACAATCAAGAAGTAAAAGTTGTTAATACAGGTACAGTACTTCAAGTAGGTGATGGTATTGCAAGAATTTATGGTCTAGCCAAAGCAATGGCTGGCGAATTATTAGAATTTGAAGATGGTACAGTAGGAATTGCATTAAATCTAGAATCTAATAATGTTGGAGCCGTACTTATGGGAGACGGTTTTAGCATTCAAGAAGGAAGTCGTGTAAAAGCTACTGGAAAAATTGCTCAAATTCCAATTGGAGAAAGTTATATTGGTCGTGTTGTAGATGCCTTAGCTCGTCCTATTGATGGAAAAGGAGATATTCCTTCTTCTGAAACACGTTTAATTGAATCTCCTGCTCCAGGAATTATTTCTCGACGTTCAGTTTATGAACCATTACAAACTGGATTAGTATCTGTAGATGCTATGATTCCAATTGGACGTGGACAAAGAGAATTAATTATTGGTGATAGACAAACTGGCAAAACTGCTGTTGCAATTGACACCATTTTAAATCAAAAGGGTCAAAATGTTATTTGTGTATATGTAGCTATTGGTCAAAAAGCTTCTTCTGTGGCTCAAGTAGTTTCTACTTTAGAAGAAAATGGTGCAATGGCATATACAATCATTGTTGCAGAAAATGCTAATGCACCTGCAACTTTACAATATCTAGCTCCTTACACAGGCGCTACTCTTGCAGAATTTTTTATGTATAGTGGTCGTCATACTTTAGTTATTTATGATGATCTTTCTAAACAAGCACAAGCTTATCGAGAAATGTCACTTCTACTTAGAAGACCACCAGGACGTGAAGCTTATCCAGGTGATGTATTTTACTTACATTCTCGTTTATTAGAAAGAGCTGCTAAATTAAGTAATGCTTTAGGTGAAGGTAGTATGACTGCTTTACCTATTATTGAGACTCAAGCTGGAGACGTAGCAGCATATATTCCTACTAATGTTATTTCAATTACAGATGGACAAATTTTCTTATCTGCAGATTTATTTAACTCAGGTATTCGTCCAGCTATTAACGTAGGTATTTCTGTTTCACGTGTAGGTTCTGCTGCACAAATTAAAGCTATGAAACAAGTAGCAGGAAAATTAAAACTTGAATTAGCTCAATTTGCAGAATTAGAAGCTTTTGCTCAATTTGCTTCTGATCTTGATAAAGCTACACAAAATCAGTTAGCAAGAGGTAGAAGATTACGTGAATTATTAAAACAAGCTCAATCTAGTCCATTACCTGTTGCACAACAAGTTTTAACTATTTATGCTGGTGTTAATGGTTATTTAGATTCCATCGCAATTGAAGATGTTAAAAAATTCCTTGCTGGTCTAAGAAATTATGTAATTACTAGTAAAGCAGCAATTATTAATAACATTAATTCTTCAAAAGCTGTGACACCAGAAACTGAAGGCATGATGAAAGAAGCTATTAATGAATACAAAAAAGTATTTGCAGCAGGTGCGTAGTAAAGAAATTATTTGTATAATTTAATAACTTATTTTATTGAAACAAAAATGTGATTGTATAGTTTTTACAAATGTGATTGTTTAGTACACTATACAATCACATTTGTATTTTAGCTTTTTAAAAAAGCTAAAATATGTTATATATATACTAATATTAAAGGGCGGTTAGCTCAGTGGTAGAGCGCCTGCCTTACAAGCAGGTGGTCACTGGTTCAAGTCCAGTACCGCCCATTGACCCAAATATTAGTTTCTATTGGGCTTATCGTCTAAAGGATAGGACAGAAACCTTCTAAGTTTCCAGTGTAGGTTCGAATCCTACTAAGCCTGTTATGCAAATTAAAATATTTTTTTAATTAAAAAAAATATTTTAATTTGATTAGTTTTCTTCTAATAAACCAAATACTTCATAGAACTTACTTTCTACTTTAGAACCAGAATCAATAGATTCTAAAGGATCTTTTCTTAATCTATGTCTTAAACAAAGAGTAATAATTTTTAATATATCTTTAGGTAAAACTTTATCTCTTCCTTCAAAAGCTGCTAATGCTTTAGCTGCACGATTAATTACTAAATCACCTCTTAAACCATCTACATCTAGTTCAGAACATATTTGAGAGACTTTAATTCTAAGTTCTCTATCCATTTGTACATTAGCTAGATTTTTACGTGCTTGAATAATTTGAGATTTGACATCCTCTTGTGATTGTTCATATGCTTTTCTAAAAACTTGAGGATTCTCATCAAAACTTGATCTTTCTTCTACAATTTTTACTCTTAAATCTGGATCTTTTACTGTACGTATTTCTGCGTGCATACCAAAGCGGTCTAATAATTGAGGACGCAGTTCACCTTCTTCTGGATTTCCAGAACCGACTAAAATAAATTTAGCTGGGTGTCTTACAGAAATACCTTCCCTTTCAACAGTATTCCAGCCAGAAGCAGCAGAATCTAATAAAATATCTACTAAATGATCATCTAGTAAATTCACTTCATCAACATATAAAATACCTCTATTTGCTTTAGCAAGTAAACCAGGTTCAAATGCTTTTACTCCTTCATTTAAAGCTCTTTCTATGTCAATAGTTCCACAAACACGATCTTCTGTTGCTCCAAGAGGTAAATCAACAATTTTGATTTTAGTTTTTATAGTAGGTACTTCTTGTTTATTATTAATTTTTTCTCTTACTTCATCACTCATTAAATCTGGATCACGTGGATCTGAATTAAATGGATCATTTGTTACCACTTCTATTTCTGGTAATAAATCAACTAAAGCTCTTATAGTTGTAGATTTTCCTGTGCCTCGATCTCCCATAATCATAACACCACCAATATCTGGATCAATTACATTCAAAATTAATGCTAATTTCATTTCTTCTTGACCCACAATCGCAGTGAAAGGATAAACAGGACGCTCTTCTCTTTTTGTTACATTTTTAATTAAATCTATGGTGCTCATTTTTTATTTTCTAATTACATGTATAGGAAAATGAATTATAAATCAATAATTCATTTATTAGGACTAAATTAATATTAACTAATAATAATTTGTCATTGTAAAATATTACTTTCAATTATAGTAGCAATTTATTATATATTTTACATATTAAAAGTAGAAAACCTAATCTATATACAATATGTACTAAAATTACTATCCATATATGTTTATTATAAGACCAAATATATTGATCCATATCAAGATAACATATTCTAATAAATTAGAATGATATATTTCATTTATTATATAGAGATATTTTTATTAAAAATAGAAATTCATAATGTCATATTTTGAAAGAAATACTTAAGATATAGAAAAAAATACATAAACAATTTTTTCTATATCTATTAAAAAGAAATTTTATTTTTAAATATTTTTTAGAATTATAAAATGTTAATAGAATAATTTTTCTAAAAAAAATAATTTGATTTTCATTTTTTTATCAGTTACTATTACATATAGGTAATTATTTCAAATAATTTATTGCGGATATTGCATAGTGGTAATGCCCCAGTTTTCCAAACTGGAGAGACGGGTTCGATTCCCGTTATCCGCTTAATAAAAAAATACTTTATATATTTTTATCTTTTCAATGGCTCTGGCGGGATTTGAACCTGCGACCTTGGGCTTATGAATCCCCTGCTCTACCGCTGAGCTACAAAGCCTTATACAGTGATTATAATATAGATAATGAATATAAATTGAAAAAAATGAATAATTGTAAACATCTTCTGCTTTAATAGCAGAAGATGTTTTTTCAGAAATTAATTATAAATTTTGAGATGCTTTTAAACGAGTTTCTGCTCGTTTAACTGCTAAATTAGCTTCAACTTCATTTTTAGTACCTTTTGCGGTATTAAAATAAGACTTAGCTTCTTCTAGTTGAGTTTGAGCTTCTTCAGATTTAATATTAGCTCCATTTTCAGCCTCACTGACAATGATAGTTGCTACATTGTCTTTAATAACGGCAAAACCAGACATTAACGCTAAGGTATTCCATTGATTATTTAAAGCGCGAATTCTTATAGTACCAATATCTAACCCAGTTAATAAAGAAGTATGATTAGTTAATACTCCAATTTTTCCTGTATTAGTACTTAATATAATTTCTTCAGCTTCTGAGTCCCAAATAATACCATTGGGAGCTATAATGCGGACTTGAAAGCTCATATCTTCTTATATCCTATTATTCTTTAAGTGTAGCTGCTTTTGCAATCGCTTCTTCGATATTTCCTACTAAATAAAATGCTTGTTCAGGAAGACTATCTAATTCACCATTAAGAATCATTGTAAATCCTTTGATAGAATCTGCTAAACTTACATATTTACCAGGAGATCCAGTGAATACTTCTGCTACAAAGAAAGGTTGAGATAAGAAACGTTCAATTTTACGAGCTCTAGCTACAACTAAACGATCTTCTTCAGATAATTCATCTAAGCCTAGAATTGCAATAATATCTTGTAATTCTTTATAACGTTGTAATGTTTGTTTTACTCTTTGAGCTGTACCATAATGTTCTTCACCAACAATCCATGGTTGTAACATAGTAGAAGTAGAATCTAGAGGATCTACTGCTGGATAAATACCTTTTGCAGCTAAGTTTCTAGAAAGTACAGTTGTTGCATCTAAATGTGCGAATGTTGTTGCTGGTGCAGGGTCAGTCAAATCATCTGCAGGTACATAAACTGCTTGAATAGAAGTGATTGATCCTTGTTTAGTAGATGTAATACGTTCTTGTAAGGTACCCATTTCTCTGCTTAAAGTTGGTTGATAACCTACAGCAGAAGGCATTCTTCCAAGTAATGCAGATACTTCAGAACCTGCTTGTACAAATCTAAAAATATTATCAATAAATAATAATACGTCTTGATTATTTACATCTCTAAAATATTCAGCCATTGTCAATGCAGTTAAGCCTACTCTCATACGAGCTCCTGGAGGCTCATTCATTTGACCGTATACTAAAGCAACTTTAGAGGAGGAAAGATTTTCTTCGTTAATTACTTTGGATTCTTTCATCTCCATATATAAATCGTTTCCTTCTCTGGTACGTTCACCTACGCCACCAAATACTGAAACACCACCATGTGCTTTAGCAATATTATTAATTAATTCCATAATTAATACTGTTTTGCCAACACCAGCACCACCAAAAAGACCGATTTTTCCTCCACGACGATAAGGAGCTAAAAGATCAACTACTTTAATACCTGTTTCAAAAATAGATAATTTAGTATCTAATTCAATAAAAGTTGGAGAATTTCTATGAATAGGAGATTTTGTTTTTGCTACAACATCGCCTAAACCATCTACTGGTTCGCCAAGTACATTAAAAATACGTCCTAAAGTAATTTCTCCTACTGGAACGCTTAAAGGAGCTCCTGTATCAAGAATTTCTAATCCTCTCATAAGACCATCTGTAGCACTCATTGCAACAGCTCTTACTTGATTGTCGCCTAATAGTTGTTGAACTTCACAGGTAACACTAAGGTCTTCGCCTGCTTCATTTTTTGCTTTTACTATTAATGCGTTATAGATATTAGGCATTTGGCCAGGAGGAAACTTTGCATCCAATACAGGACCAATAATTTGTGTAATAGATCCTATACGTTTGGTTTCTATTGCTGTCATATTTGTTTTCTTTAGTTGGTTAAGTTATTTTTTCTATTATTTTTTTTGTAAAACACAAAATACATATTAGAAAAAATCTTGTCTATATTTGATCAGTGACTTTTGACCATGTTTTATTATGATACACAATAAAACTACGTTCTATATTAAAATCGTACCATATTTTTAAATAAGATGTTAAGAGGAAAAAGAATTCTGTTCACATATTATTAACAAAAACATGTTAAGCTCTAATTTAATTAAAAAATTAAATAACTAATTGAATCTTTTTTTTAAAAAAATTTAACTATTTATTATAAAAATATATTATATTATTTTTTATAGTTGTTCTTATTCTATGTTATATTAATTAACAAAAAATAATTTTAAGTATCTAAATAAAAAGAAATTTTAAAAGATCTTCGAGCAGACCATATAATAATATAGAAACTTATAGATTAATTTGTACGGAGGTACAGAATGTCACCAAAAACTGAAACTAAAGCAGGCACTGGATTTAAAGCTGGTGTTAAGGATTACAAACTTACTTATTACACTCCAGATTATGTAGTAAAAGATACAGATATCCTTGCAGCTTTCCGTATGACACCTCAACCTGGCGTTCCACCAGAAGAATGTGGTGCAGCGGTTGCAGCTGAATCTTCCACTGGTACATGGACTACTGTATGGACTGATGGTCTAACTTCTTTAGATCGTTACAAAGGTAGATGCTATGATCTTGAACCAGTAGCTGGCGAAGAGAATCAGTACATTGCATATGTAGCGTATCCAATTGATTTATTTGAAGAAGGTTCTGTAACTAACCTTTTCACTTCTATTGTTGGTAACGTATTTGGATTCAAAGCTTTAAGAGCTCTACGTTTAGAAGATTTAAGAATTCCAGTAGCATATGTAAAAACTTTCCAAGGACCACCTCATGGTATTCAAGTAGAAAGAGATAAATTAAACAAATATGGACGTCCTTTATTAGGATGTACTATTAAGCCAAAATTAGGTCTTTCTGCTAAAAACTACGGTCGTGCTTGTTATGAATGTTTACGTGGTGGTTTAGACTTCACTAAAGACGATGAAAACGTTAACTCTCAACCATTTATGCGTTGGAGAGATAGATTCTTATTCGTAGCAGAAGCTATTTTCAAATCTCAATCTGAAACAGGCGAAATTAAAGGACACTATTTAAACGCAACAGCTGCTACTTGTGAAGAAATGCTAAAAAGAGCTGCTTATGCAAAAGAATTAGGTGTGCCTATTATTATGCATGACTACTTAACTGGTGGTTTCACAGCAAATACTAGCTTAGCTGCTTATTGTCGTGATAATGGTTTATTACTTCACATTCACCGTGCGATGCACGCTGTAATTGATAGACAAAAAAACCATGGTATTCACTTCCGTGTATTAGCTAAAGCTCTTCGTTTATCTGGTGGTGACCATCTTCACTCTGGTACTGTTGTAGGTAAACTAGAAGGTGAACGTGAAGTTACTTTAGGTTTCGTTGATCTAATGCGTGATGATTACATCGAAAAAGATAGAAGTAGAGGTGTTTACTTCACTCAAGATTGGTGTTCTATGGGTGGTGTTATGCCAGTTGCTTCTGGTGGTATTCATGTTTGGCACATGCCAGCTTTAACTGAAATTTTCGGTGATGATTCTTGTCTACAATTTGGTGGCGGTACTTTAGGACATCCTTGGGGTAATGCTCCTGGTGCTGTTGCTAACCGTGTTGCATTAGAAGCTTGTGTACAAGCTCGTAACGAAGGTCGTGACCTTGCTCGTGAAGGTAATGATGTTATCAGAGCTGCATGTAAGTGGTCTCCTGAACTAGCTGCTGCATGTGAAGTTTGGAAAGAAATTAAGTTTGAATTCGAGACAATCGATACTCTATAATTTTTTTGTAACCTAAAAAAAATGGAAATTTTTGCTGATAGCAAAAATTTCCATTTTTTTTTATATTTTATTGTTTTAGTAAATACAAAAATTGAATATATATTGATAAATAAAAATTCGAGAAAAAATATTCATTGAATTAGTTTGAGTATTTTAATATATTTACGTTCTTTTTATTGAGTAAAAATATAATTAATGCATCCAGCTGGATTCGAACCAGCGATGTCTCTTTCGAGATAACGGATTATGAGTCCGCCGCCTTCGGCCTCTCGGCAATAGATGCTATTTTATGAACTACTTTTTTATTATATATTATTTATAGAAAATAACTATTTTCTATATAAATAAATTAAAAAATATTTTTTCTTTTTATACCATATGTTTTTTCTTATGGAGCTGGCGGGTTTTGAACCCGCGTCCGCTTTAGTTTGATCTCTTCTTTGTATTCACAAGTTTAGCTTTGCTAATCCACAAAGCTGGAGCTTGAAAAGCTAAAAAAAATTATTTCTACATTATTTGTAAAGAAACAAAAACTATTATTTAATTTGTTTTATAACAATTGTATTTAACAAATCAAAAATGCTCGAAGTTATCAAAAAACTTTTAAACAGCTACGGCTGTCTTACGATTAAAAGGTAAAATATTGTTAGCATTTATTTGCAATTGAACTCAAGTTTACGAGATTGGTTCATTCTCGACTTGCTTGTAAGAAGATATATACTAAAACGTCGAAACCATTTCAACCCCATTTGTTTGTTTTTAATTATACACAAAGCATAATTTATTTGACACTAAAAAACTTTATAAATTCATTGATACTGTTATATTATCACTTATATTTACATTTTATTAAAAATTATACATTGTATACATTTTTTGCTTTTCCCTAAATTATTCACCTTGTGATTTTTTTTTCGAACAAAATCCTCAGATCATTTATTGTTTCCAATCAAATTTGAAGAGTACGTATAAATTGAAATTCCAATTAAACCAGATCGATTCTGTTTCAATGATTCAGGGGTTTTATCTAAGAGGGCAAATTCTTCTTGACTGAATTTTAGATGAAGCACTTTCTTTTGTACTTCTTATGTTCCATTTTTATTGTCTTCAGTCCAAAGCAAAAATATTTTTTTTACATTGTACTTTTTTTAATATTTCAGTCCAGTCTTCATTTATTATCTTTTTTAATAATTTACAATTTATTTATCAAATAATGATTCATTCTTATTAGTAAATAAACTTATCATAAGAATATTTATAAATTGATGTTATCTTCTATACGTCCAGTTATTTTTAGCCAATTTTGTGCTTCAATATAACTATTAGGAGCTAATCGTATTGCTTGTTTCCAATACGAAGCAGCTTGATTAAAAAGAATTTCTGAAGTTGCTATGTTACCTTCTTCAATAGCTTGTTCTCCTCGATAATGATAAATAACTGCAATATTATTTAATGCTTGAGGAAGAGATGGATTTCTTTCAATTGCTTGATAATAATATTCTAAAGCTTTTCCATGCTCTCCATTACTTGTATGAATTAATCCAATATTATATAAAATATAACTGCGGTCATATGGATCTATTTCTAATCTCATCGCCTCATAATAATTTTGTAAAGCTTCTGCGTATTCACCTTCTGCTTGAGCTGACATTCCATCTCTATAATAACTAAAAGCTGCTTTTTCTCGTACAGTAGTAGGTAAAACTTTTAAGATAATATCGGCAACTACAGTAAAAGTTTTATCTATAAAATTGTCATTTTTTTGAGACCTTGGCATTGATTTGTTTAAGATAGTAAAAATTAAAATGAAAAAAAGAAATTGCTCTGATTAATGAGAGAAAAATTATTAATATTTTGTCTCTCTAAACATTAGATTGTTCTTATATTAATTGTAGTACTGTTTTTTAAAACCAGAATCTTTTTGTAATAAATTTGAAATTTAATGTGTATATAGTAATGTTATCATTATGTCTATATAAAAAAAAATTTTTTTGTTTATTTAATAATAATCTTAATTATTAAAGGGGTTATAGCTCAGTTGGAAGAGTATCTCAATGGCATTGAGAAAGTCAGCGGTTCAAACCCGCTTAACTCCATCTGTATATATTAATTTGGCTGTTTCAGTTATATTTAGTACTAGAAACATTTTGAATCTTTCGATAAAATAAGCATTGTTTTGTCATATTTTGACAGAATTTTATTCAAATATGAATAATATATATTTTTGTATGTATTCTTATAAAAATATATATTAATAGATGCATAAAAAAATCTGTTTTTGTATTGGCGCATCACACAAAAATTATAAGTAAGAAATAGTATGATTGATATTGTAAAATATCCTGTCCTTACTGAAAAAGCCACTCGTCTATTGGAAAATAATCAATATACTTTTGATGTGGATCCGAAAGCTAATAAAATTACTATAAAAGCTTTAATAGAAGATTTTTTTAATGTTAAAGTGCTTTCAGTGAATACACATAGACCGCCAAGAAAAAAAAGACGTATTGGCAGATCTGAAGGATACCGTCCTAATTATAAAAGAGTCATTGTCACTTTAAAAACAGGTGACTCTATAAAATTACTTCCAGAAACTTAATTATCGTAGCATTTTTATTATCCTATTTCTATGGGGATTCGTTTATACAAGGCTTATACACCAGGTACACGCAATCGATCTGTTTTAGAATTTAATGATATAACAAAAACCAATCCAGAAAAATCATTAACTTATCATAGACATAGATCAAAAGGACGTAATAATAGAGGTATTATTACTATAAGACATAGAGGAGGAGGACATAAGAGATTATGTCGTCTGATAGATTTTACAAGAGAAAAAAATATTCCTGCTACAGTTGCAAGTATTGAATATGATCCTAATAGAAATTGCAGGATTGCTCTTTTATACTATAAAAATGGAATCAAAAGATATATCATTCACCCTCGCGGTTTATCTGTAGGCAAGGAAATTGTATCTTCTGTAGAAGCACCTTTATCTGTAGGGAATTCTTTACCATTAAATAAAATTCCTCTTGGAACTGGGATACATAATATAGAATTGTCTCCAGGACAAGGTGGTCAACTCGCACGTGCAGCAGGCGCGGTTGCTCAATTGATTGCAAAAGAGGGAAAATTTGTGACAGTCAGATTACCTTCTGGCGAAGTAAGATTAATTCTTAAGGAATGTTGGGCAACAATAGGACAAGTAGGAAATGTTGATGCTAATAACATTACCATTGGGAAAGCAGGTAGAACACGTTGGTTAGGTAAAAGACCAGTAGTAAGAGGCGTTGTAATGAATCCTGTCGATCACCCTCATGGTGGTGGTGAAGGAAGATCTCCTATTGGAAGACCTAAACCAGTTTCTCCGTGGGGAAAAACCGCTTTAGGAGCAAAAACTAGAAAACGTAAAAAATATAGTGATGTTCTTATCATTCGACGTCGTAAATCTGCTTAATTCTTCATTTTTTCTATTAATTGCAATAAAACAATAATATAAATAATAGATTGATTAATCAAAAGGATAGTTTATAATGGCACGTTCTCTAAAAAAGGGCCCTTTTGTTGCCGATCATCTTTTAAAAAAAATTGAGTTTCTCAATGTCAAAAAAGAAAAAAAAGTTATTACAACTTGGTCTCGAGGATCTACTATTCTGCCGATTATGATTGGGCATACTATAGCCGTTCATAATGGACGTGAACATTTACCAATTTTTATAACAGATCAAATGGTAGGTCATAAATTGGGTGAATTTTCACCCACTCGAACTTTCCGTGGGCATACAAAAAGTGATAAAAAATCTCGTCGTCCTTAAGGATAGGAGAAAAATTTTTAATGAATATGACTAGAGATGCGGATCTTAAAGTGAAAGCAGTAGCAAGAGGAGTATTTATGTCTCCTCAAAAAGTACGTAGAGTATTAGACCAAATTCGTGGTCGTTCCTATGAAGAAGCTTTAATGATATTACAGTTTATGCCTTATAGAGCATGTGAACCTATATCTAAAGTATTGTATTCAGCAGCAGCTAATGCAAAAAATAATTTAGGTCTTACTAAAGCTAGTTTATCTATCAGTGAAGCAAAAGTAGATAAAGGACCTATATTAAAAAGATTTAGACCAAGAGCACAGGGAAGAGGTTTTCCTATTCGTAAACCAACATGTCAAATTAGTATTACTGTTCAAAGTATTAAATAAATTGAATAATTTTCTTAGTGATATATTTTACACAGGATAAAAGAACATGGGACAAAAGATTCATCCTCTTGGGTTTCGGCTTGGAGTTACACAAGAACATCGTGCCCATTGGTTTGCAAAACCTTCTGAATATAAGTTTTTAGTAGAAGAAGATAATTATATACGTAAATATTTAAATGCAAAATTAGCTAATGCTGGTGTTGCACGAATTGATATTCAACGTAAAGCAGATCAAGTGGAGATTGAAATATATACAGCTCGTCCTGGACTTGTTGTTGGACGTACAGGAAAGGGAATTGAAAATTTAATCAGAGATTTACAAGATAAATTAAGAAATAAACGAAAGTTTAGAATCACAATCACTTATCTTCAAGAACCTGATTTAGAATCTACTCTTATTGGAGAATTTATTGCACAAAGACTTCAAGAAAGAAAACCTTTCCGACGTGCTATCAGACAAGCAGTTCAACGAGCTAAAAGAGCAGGCGTACAAGGAATTAAAATTCAAGTTGCTGGCAGATTAAATGGCGCTGAAATTGCTAGAAGTGAATGGGTACGTGAAGGTAGAGTGCCTTTACAAACTCTGCGTGCAGATATTGATTATAGTCATTGCCAAGCAAAAACTATTTATGGCATTATTGGTATCAAAGTTTGGATATTTAAAGGTGAAAAAATATCTATTAATTAATTAATAAATAGATATTTTTTCCATTTCTCATTATTTACTTTTTTGGCAATTATGTGTATTTAGATTAAAGAGATTAAGATTATGTTAAGCCCAAAAAGAACTAAATTTAGACGACATCACAGAGGGAAAATGAGAGGCGTTGCTACTCGAGGCAATAAAGTGTCTTTTGGTGATTTTGGATTAAAAACATTAGAACCAGGGTGGCTTACTTCACGTCAAATTGAAGCTGGCAGACGTGCTATGACTAGATATACACGTCGTGGCGGTCAATTATGGATTCGTGTTTTTCCTGATAAACCTGTAACTATTCGCCCAGCAGAAACCCGTATGGGTTCTGGAAAAGGATCTCCTGAATATTGGGTTGCTGTAGTAAAACCTGGTACCATATTATATGAAATGAAAGGTGTAACTCCAGAAATTGCACGTAGTGCTATGCGAGTCGCTGGATTCAAAATGCCAGTAAAAACTCAATTTGTAGTGCGTGATGTTTAATTCATTGTTGTTATTGATATATTTTTTCTTTTTATTATAAATCTTTGTTTATATATAAATTTTGTGAATATAAAATAAAGATTTATTTTATAAATAGCTATATTTTGATTATTTGCAATGTTTTTCAAACATTTTTTTTGAAAGCTAAAGCGATATAGTTTGAAAATTTATGAAATACAACATATTTTCTCTTGTCCTGATAACATTTTCAATGCCATCGGACAAGAGTTTATTTTGATCTTTAATATTTAAAAATTTTATGATACAAGCTCAATCTTATCTTAATGTAGCAGATAATAGTGGCGCTAAAAAAATAATGTGTATTCGTGTATTAGGTGGCAGTCAACGTAAATATGCTGCTATTGGTGATGTTATTATTGGTGTAGTAAAAGATTCTGTTCCGAATATGTCATTAAAAAAATCAGAAGTAGTAAGAGCTGTAGTTGTACGCACTTGTAAAGGGATTCGAAGAGAAAATGGTATGACTATAAGATTTGATGATAATGCTGCTGTTGTAATTAACAAAGATGGCAATCCTAAAGGCACCAGAGTTTTTGGCCCTGTCGCTAGAGAATTAAGAGATCGTAATTTTACAAAAATTGTTTCTCTTGCACCAGAAGTGTTATAAAACATAATTTTAAAATGCATTATTAATGTTGTTCATGACTTTCTGAATTTTTGTATAAAATTCTAATAGAAAATTAAATACTTATTATGGTACAAAGATTAAAAACATTGTATTTAGAATCTGCAGTTCTAAAACTACAAGAAACTTTTGGATATAAAAATCCGCATCAAATACCACGTATCAAAAAAATTGTTATTAATTGTGGTTTAAGTGAAGCATCTCAAAATTCGAAATCATTAGAATCAGCTATGAAAGAATTGTCTATTATTGCTGGGCAAAAAGGTGTAATTACACGTGCTAAAAAAGCTATTGCTGGTTTTAAAATACGAGAAGGTTTACCGATTGGTATTTGTATCACATTAAGAGGTGATTCTATGTATGCTTTCTTAGATCGTTTAATTAATTTAGCTTTGCCTAGAATACGAGATTTTCAAGGTGTGAGTTCTAAAAGTTTTGATGGTCACGGAAATTATAATTTAGGCTTAAAAGAACAACTTATGTTTCCTGAAATAGATTATGATCAAATTGACAAAATAAGAGGAATGGATATTTGTATAGTAACCAATGCGAAAACAGATTCTGAAGGTTTTTATCTTTTAGAAGTCTTAGGCATGCCTTTTAAAGAAAAATTTGCGAATTAACTATTTTATTATTGAAAAAAAAGGAGTTCGAATGGTCAATGATACAATCGCAGATATGATTACTCGTATACGCAATGCAAATTTAATTACACAAAAACAAGTTGCAGTTATAGCAAGTAATACTAATAAAGGTATTGCACAGTGTTTGCTAAAAGAAGGTTTTATAGAAAGTATTGAATATAATACAAATTCATCTAATAACCCTGAGTTAATTCTTTCTTTAAAATACCAAGGCAAGAAACGTAAACCATATATTACAGCGCTTCAACGTGTTAGTAAATCTGGTCTTAGAGTCTATACAAGTTATAAAGATATTCCAAAAGTTTTAGGGGGAATTGGAATTGCTATTCTTTCCACATCTCAAGGCATTTTGACAGATAAACAAGCTCGTATGCAAAAAATTGGTGGAGAAATTCTTTGTTATATTTGGTAAAAGAAGAAAAATATTTTTTTATCCTATGTTTTATATACAAAAATAATTTTTCTTCTTTTATATAAATACCGTATTTCAAAAATACTATTTGTGTTATATCTTTTCTTGGTCAATGATCAAAGGAAAATAATTCCTCATAAAGATGGAATAAATATTTTTTTATATAAACAATTTATAATTTTTACAATTCATTAATAATGGAGCAACTAAACTGATAAGGAGAAATTTTGGAAAGACAAAACCTCATTGAGATGGAAGGAGTAATTACAGAATCTTTGCCAAATGCAATGTTCCGTGTGCATTTAGATAACGGATTTAATGTATTAGCTCATATTTCTGGTAAAATTCGTCGTAATTATATTCGAATTTTGCCAGGAGACAGAGTTAAAATAGAATTGACTCCTTATGATTTAACAAAAGGAAGAATTACATATCGTTTACGTAAGCGTTAATACAATTGATATTCTTTCTTTCTACTTGACTACTTATTAAGTCTAATGCTATCGTATGCTCAGAGAGAATGTATAAAATCTAAAAAAATATATGAAAGTTCGTGCATCAGTTCGTAAAATTTGTGAAAATTGTCGTCTAATTAAAAGACGAGGAACAGTAATGGTCATTTGTTCTAATAACCCAAAACATAAACAACGTCAAGGATAAATTATTATTATTTTTTACTAGTTATTGTTTATTTTCTGCCAAAAGATATCTATAGACTAAATAATCATTTTATTGAATTTCTTCTGAATAATTATATAAAACAAATATGGCAAAACAAATAAGAAAGATAGGTGTTCGTAAAACAAAGAGAAAGATTCCTAAAGGAGTCGTTCATGTACAAGCTACGTTCAATAATACTATTGTAACCATAACAGATGTTAGAGGTGAAGTATTGTCATGGTCTTCTGCTGGTGCTTGTGGCTTCAAAGGAACAAAAAAAGGAACTCCTTTTGCAGCACAAACTGCTGCTGAAAATGCAGTTAGACAAGTAATTGATCAAGGCATGAAACAAGCAGAAATAATGATTAGTGGACCTGGTTCTGGAAGAGAAACAGCTATACGTGCTATTCAAGCTGCTGGATTAGGTATTACTTTAATTCGTGATGTAACTCCTATTCCTCATAATGGTTGTCGACCTCCTAAAAAACGTAGAGTCTAAGATTTTGAAAATAAATAGATTCAGGAATAAGGAGATATTTAATGTCTGGTAATGACCTCTTTCCATCCACTATTTATTGTATTGAATCTAAAATTGAAAGTCCACGCAATTTATATGGACGTTTTCTTATAGAACCTTTAGCTATTGGTCAAGGAATAACAGTTGGTAATACCTTACGTAGAATATTATTAGGTGATATAGAAGGTGCTGCCATTACTTCTGTAAAAATACCAGGTGCGAATAATGAGTTTTCTATTCTCCCTGGAATACGTGAATCTGTTTTAGAAATATTACTAAATCTTAAAGAAATAGTGTTTCGTACTAAATCTTTAGATGTTCAAAAAGGATATTTGTCAATTCAAGGTCCATGTGTTGTCAAAGCAGCTAATTTACAACTTCCAACTTCAATCGAAGTTGTAGATGGTGGACAATATATTGCAACTTTATCAGGTAACGCTAATCTAGACATGGAATTTGTCATTAATACAGGCAAAGGATATCAGATGGCGGATTATGCTATAAAAAAGAATTCATATATTAGCTCTTTACCGGTTGATGCTATTTTTATGCCAATACATAAAGTTAATTACATGGTCGAACAAGATCATACAAGCAAATTTTTGACAGAACGTGTAATTTTAGAAATTTGGACTAATGGTAGTATATCTCCTAGAGATGCTTTAGATATAGGTATTAAAAAAGTAATTGATTTATTTAATCCTTTGCATCATTGTTCTTCAGAATATAGTACAAATAAGAATGATTTTTCAACAGAATCTAAAATTAATGACATTTTAGTAGAAGAATTAGAATTATCTGTTAGAGCTTATAATTGTTTAAAACGTGCACAAATACATACGATTTCAGATTTACTTGCTTATTCTCAAGAAGATCTTTTAGAAATTAAGAATTTTGGCAGGAGATCCGCTGAAGAAGTGATTGAAGCATTAGAAAAAAAATTAAATATTTATTTACCTAAAGAAAAATATTAATCTTCATATAACACAATTAAAGAAAAATATTAGGAGGGGGAGAAAAGTACAAATGTCTGTTCAAAAAATGATGCCTATTATTAATTATTTAGGAACTGGCAGACGAAAATCTGCAGTTGCAAGAGTGAGATTAGTTCCTGGTAATGGTGAAGTTATTATTAATGGTTTACCTGGAACAAATTATTTACAATTTAATGGATCTTATCTTTCTGCTGTTAGATCTCCATTAGAAACTTTAGGCCTTGAAGATAATTATGACATTATTGTCAAAGCTGTGGGCGGAGGATTAACAGGTCAAGCTGAAGCTATTAGACTTGGAGTTGCGCGAGCTCTTTGTACTATTGATACATCTAATAGACATCCTTTGAAAAAAGAAGGATTTCTTACTAGAGATTCTCGCGTAAAAGAAAGAAAAAAATATGGTTTAAAGAAAGCTAGAAAAGCTCCACAATTTTCTAAACGTTAAATTAATATTTACAATATTGCTTTCTAATAAAAAGTTAATAATAAATAATTCTATTTTAATTATTTATTATTAACTTTTTTATTTTAAGTTGGCTTTAGAAAAAACCTAAAGTTAAAGAAGTGTCAATTGGAAGAGTTGCTCCAATACCTAGCCAAACAGCTACAACAGTTCCGATTAAAAATACTGTCATGGCAACTGGACGACGGAATGGATTTTGAAATTTGTTTATACTTTCAATGAAAGGAACTGTCAACAGACCAGCCGGTACTCCTGCCATTAATACAACTCCAAGCAGTTTGTTTGGAATAACTCGTAATATTTGAAATACAGGGAAAAAATACCATTCTGGTAAAATTTCTAAAGGAGTTGCAAAAGGATTTGCTGGTTCGCCAAACATTGTTGGCTCTAACACTGCTAATCCTACTAAACAACCAATAGTTCCTAAAATACAAACAGGGAATGTATATAAAAGATCATTTGGCCACGCAGGTTCACCATAGTAATTATGGCCCATTCCTTTAGCTAATTTAGCTCTTAATACAGGATCTTTTAAATCTGGTTTTTTTTGTAGAGACATAAATAAAATTTCTCCTTTATTTTTAATTTATTAATAATAAAATTACGGATTATAAAGAATCTTAGTAATTTGATTATTGACTTTTTTTTCTATAATCCTTATTTTCTAGTTATAGAGGACCAGATATACCTTGTTTACGGATCATTAAAAAATGAGCAAGCATAAATACTGCAGTTAATAATGGTAATACAAATGTATGCAAGCTATAGAATCTGGTAAGAGTAGATTGACCAACTCCTACTCCTCCACGTAATAATTCTACTAAAGGTGCTCCTATCACAGGAATAGCATCTGGTACACCTGTAACAATTTTTACAGCCCAATATCCAACTTGGTCCCAAGGTAAAGAATATCCAGTTACACCAAAAGAAACTGTACATACAGCTAAAATTACACCAGTTACCCAAGTCAATTCACGTGGTTTTTTGAAACCACCAGTCAAATAAACTCTAAATACATGTAAAATCATGGTCAATACCATCATGCTTGCTGACCATTTATGAATTGAACGAATTAACCAACCAAAATTTACATCTGTCATAATATATTGTACAGATGCAAAAGCTTCAGTAACTGTCGGGCGATAATAAAAAGTCATAGCAAATCCAGAAGCTACTTGCATAATAAAACAAGTAAAAGTAATACCACCTATACAATAAAAAATGTTTACATGAGGTGGAACATATTTGCTGGTAATGTCATCAGCTATTCCTTGAATCTCAAGACGATCGTTAAACCAATCGTATACCTTACTCATGAATCACAGCTCCTAAAATTTAATTACTTCACGGTTGGGCTATCAAAAAAATAGATATTAATAAGTAGTCATAGATAATTAATATATATTTTTTTTTATGAATTGAATTTAATTAATTCATAAAAATACTAGAGATCAGGATTTAATGAATGTATTCATGTCAAATCTTTTGAAAAAGATAGATATATATAGATATCTTTTTTGTTTCCCTTATTAATTTAATAATAACATTTTTTTCTTTTTAAGAATTTTATATATGTGTGAAGATTTTTTTATAAAAGCAAAACATCTTCACACATATATAAAATATTTAGACTAATTGTATAACAATATTAATATTTGCTTAAACTAGACCAATTTGCTGGAATACCATCTAATAAAACAGAAGCGTTATAGATTTGTAAAATAATTACTAAAAATACAGCAAATAATGCCATAAACACACCCATTAAAACGGTTGTTCCCCAACCAGGAGCAACTTTACCGTATTCAGAGTTAAGAGGTTTTAAAAAATTGCCAACTACTGTACGTTTACCTTGTGAAGTGTCTGCCATATATTTTTTGAATTACTTAATTTTTTTGACTTTCCGTAATATTATAGATAAGATTCTTATATTTTTTTGTAATAGAATAACTAATTAATTATGGAAACAGCAACAATTTTTAGTATTTTTTTTTCTTGCTTACTAATAGGTTTAACCGGTTACTCGCTTTATACATCATTTGGAAATGCGTCTAGTGAACTTCGAGATCCTTTTGAAGAACATGAAGATTAATATATCTTGATATATATTCTCTATTGTTATTAACGATAGAGAATATATATCAATATATAGTCTCTAGTAAGATATCACTTTTGATATTTTCAAGTTACTTAATAATTCTAGGAGGTTCTCTAAAGAAAATTGCAAAGAAAATAATGCCTAAAGTGCCTACGAGTAAAAAAGTGTAAACTAATGCTTCCATAAATATTTCAATTACTAGGATAGATATATTTCTATTTTATTCTAATTTTTAATAATTCTATTTTATTAAAAATTAAAAAATAGAATTATTAAAGTCACATATGATTTTAAAAAGATGTTTTTATCTATTAAACAGCTTGTTTTCTAGTTGAAGCATCACCTAATTTTTGGAAAGCTCCAAATTCAACTTGTTCGTCAAGATCTGGATCAATTCCAGCAAATACATCTCTGAAAATTGTTCTTGCTCCATGCCAAATATGACCAAAGAAAAACAATAAAGCAAAACATAAGTGACCAAAAGTAAACCATCCTCTTGGACTACTTCTGAAAACACCATCTGATTTTAATCTTGCACGATCAAATTCAAATATTTCACCTAACTGTGCTCTTCTAGCATATTTTTTAACAGTAGTTGGATCTTTAAATGTTACACCATCTAGCTCGCCACCATAGAATGCAACACTAACACCAACTTGTTCTATACTATATTTGGATTCAGCGCGGCGGAATGGAATGTCAGCACGAACAATTCCATCTTTATCTAATAAAACAACAGGGAATGTTTCAAAGAATGTTGGCATACGACGAACAAAAAGTTCTCTACCTTCTTTATCTTTGAAAACAGCATGTCCTAACCAACCTGCTGCAATACCATCTCCATTGTTCATTGCACCTGCACGGAATAAACCACCTTTAGCTGGGTTATTACCAATATAATCGTAAAAAGCTAATTTTTCTGGAATACGAGACCAAGCTTCAGATGCAGTAGATCCACTAGCAATACTTGCCTGAACTCGTTTGTTAATTTCTTTATTGAAATAACCTAAATCCCATTGATAACGAGTTGGACCAAATAATTCAATTGGAGTTGCTGCTGATCCATACCACATTGTTCCTGAAACAACAAAAGCTGCCCAGAAAACTGCTGCAATACTACTAGATAATACTGTTTCTACATTACCCATACGTAGCGCTTTGTATAAACGGAAAGAAGGTCTTACACTTAAATGGAAAAGACCTGCTAAAATGCCTAAAATACCAGCTGCAATATGATGAGAAGCAATACCACCTGGATTGAATGGATCAAAACCATCAGCGCCCCAAGAAGGCTCAATTGGTTGTACTCTTCCAGTAATGCCATAAGGATCAGAAACCCAAATACCAGGTCCAAATAAACCTGTTACATGGAAAGCTCCGAAACCAAAGCATAATAAACCAGATAAAAATAAGTGAATACCAAAAATTTTAGGAAGATCTAAAGCTGGTTTACCTGTACGAGGATCACGGAATAATTCTAAATCCCAATAAACCCAGTGCCACATAGAAGCTAAGAACATTAATCCTGCAAGTATGATATGTGTTGCTGCAACACCTTCATAACTCCACAGACCTGGATCAGTAATACTATCTCCATTAATGTCCCATCCACCCCAAGATTTTGAAATACCTAAACGAGTCATGAAAGGTAATACGAACATACCTTGACGCCACATAGGATTTAAAACAGGATCAGAAGGATCAAAAACAGCTAATTCATAAAAAGCCATAGAACCAGCCCAGCCTGATACTAGACCAGTATGCATAATATGTACAGAAATTAAGCGTCCTGGATCATTCAGAACAACTGTATGCACACGATACCAAGGTAAACCCATTGGTTACTCCTTATCGAGAAAATTTAATCAATTTTGACTTTCTTAAATTTATAAAAAATGTTTAGTGAAGTAAATCTCTTATTTTTGAGAAATACATTTATAATTATTAACGTATAATTATAACAACTAAATCATCATAACAAATAAATGTTAGCATAAAAAAATCTATCTGTATTTGAAATAAAAAAACACTACACAATAAGAAAAAATATGTTAATTTATTATATATATTTATAAATTAATATATTTTTTATAATACTTATTTTTCTATAGTCTGTTTTTGTATCATATTGTACTATTAATTACAATCAATTGTTTATTTATATATTTTATAAAAACTAAATATTATGCCTATTGGTATTCCTAAAGTAGCTTATCGTATTCCAGGAGAAGCTGTATCAACATATGTTGATGTTTATAATAGATTGTATAGAGAAAGAATTTTATTTTTAGGTGAAGATTTGGATGATGAAGTTGCGAATCAATTAATAGGAGTAATGGTATTTTTAAATTCTGAAGATGATACGAAAGGAATATTTTTTTATATAAATTCTCCAGGTGGCTCTATGAATGCTGGCTTGGGTGTATATGATATGATTCAACATGTCAACGTTGATGTTACAACTATTTGTATGGGTTTAGCTGCCTCTATGGCCTCTTTTATATTAGCAGGTGGAACTCCTGGACAACGTCTTATGTTTCCTCATGCAAGAGTAATGTTACACCAGCCAATGGGTGGCAATGGTGGAAAAGCTAAATATATGGTTGAAGAATCTGTAGAAGTAAAAAGATTACGTGAACTTATTGCTCATTTATATGTTAAAAGAACAGGTCAATCTTTAGAAAAAATACGTAAAGATATGAATAGAGATAATTTTATGAGACCTCGTCAAGCTAAAGAATATGGTTTAATTGATCATATGGTGACAAATGTTAATGAATTAGATGAATTAGATAAACAATCTAATGATTTAAAAAAATTAGGAAAAGTGAATCTTACAAATATAGAAACATCTAATAAATCAGAATTAAAATAAACATTTATTTTAAATATTTTAATTAAATAAATTTTCTTTCTTTTTTGAATTAAAATATTTTTTCCATTGGTCAATTTTTAAATAATGCAATTAAAAATTTAATATACAGTAAAAAAACATTTTCAATTCATTGATATTAAGTATTTTTTTAAAAAATACTACCTATTTTTTTTATCTATTAATAGATAAAAAAATTTTATAACTTCATCAGTGGATTTATTTTTCTCTATTGATGAAATGAATAAAAAAAAAATTTTTGGGTTTTCACGAATTGTTTTAGTGTGGATATTATTTTTTAGTGGTTCTTCTCTATTACTAGGTCGCCTTTTTTATTTACAAGTAATGAAAGGTTCTTGGTTAACAAACAAAGCAAAAAATCAGCAAACTATAATTTTAAATACTTTTCAACCACGAAGAACCATTTGTGATAGAAATGGTATTCCCTTAGCCATTGATACACTTGCTTATGATATTTTTGCACATCCTTTACATTTTAAAAAATCTACTTTTGATATTGCGAATGAATTATATTCGATATTAAATCTTGATGTTGAATATTTGCAAAATCTTTTTATTAAAAACACAACTGGTATTTGTATTGCACATCAAGCACCAGAACAAATTGCTAATCAAATTATTGCTAAAAACATAGAAGGAATTGAACTTGTTCAACATCCTAAACGTTATTATCCTTATAAACAATTATGTGCAGATGTAATTGGATATGTGAATACTTTGCATGAAGGACAAGCTGGATTAGAATTGAGTTGCCAAGAATCTTTACAGTTACAAAGTCCCGAAGTTGTATCTGCAATAGATGGCAGAGGTTTTTTAATTAATGATGGCATTCCTAGAGAATTATTCAAACAAGATAGCTTATGTTTACAATTGACAATAGATTTAGATTTACAAAAAGCATCATATTTAGCTATTTATGATGGAATCAAAAAATGTAATGCAAAGCGTGGCACGGTAATTATTTTAGATCCATATACAGGAGCAATTTTAGCTTTAGTCACTGCACCTAGTTATGATCCTAATGTTTATTATGATTTTCCTATAGAAAGATTCAAAAATTGGCCTGTTATTGATTTATATGAACCTGGTTCTACTTTTAAACCTATTAATATGGCTATAGCTTTAGAAGCTAAAGCGATTAAAAAAAATGATTTTTTTTATGATGAAGGTTGTATACAAATAAGCGATACAATTATTACAAATAATAATTATTATAATAAACAATTTGCATGTGATAAGAATTCTCATTTAAATATTACTGATGTTTTATCTAATTCTAGTAATGTAGGAATGGTACATATATTACAAAGATTAGCGCCTGAAATTTATTATCAATGGATACAAAAATTAGGTTTAGGAAATAATGTATTTTTAGAAACTGATTTTCCTCTATCTAGTTATAGTTCTCTTAAAAATATTTTAGAATTTACTTCTTATAACATAGAATCGGCTGTTACTTCTTTTGGACAAGGTTTAGCAATGACGCCTATTAAATTAGCTCAATTATATGCATGTTTATCTAATGGCGGTAATATTATTAGACCTTATATTGTTGATGGTTTATTCGATATACAAAATGAAAAATTATTTACATTAAATAATAATATTTTTGATCAAAATATTTCTTTAAAAAGAAAATTATTAAAAACAAAAGTTTTTTCTCCATCAACTACTGAAATTGTTTTAGATATGCTTGAAGAAGTAATTTTCAATGGCACGGGATCATCATGTTTTCTTCCTGGTTATAGAATTGGAGGCAAAACTGGAACATCTCAAAAACATGCTGAACAAGGTGGTTATTCTACTAAACATATATTAACAAGTTTTGCGGCTATTTTTCCTATAAATAATCCTCAATATGTAATATTAAGTGTAATTGATGAACCTTCTATACCTTTAAGTTTTGGCTCTAATACAGCTGGTCCCGTTGTACGATCTATAATTGAATCTTTAATTCGTATAAAAAAAATACCACCAAGTATACCAACATTGACTCATCATTATTATTGTAAATAAATATGTTAATTTTATAAAAATGATGTTTATTTATTTGACAAATAAACATCATTTTGGCATAATAATAATCAACAAACTTAAATGTTTGGGAGACATTATAAATTTAATTTAACTAAATAAAACCATGACAGCTACTTTAGAAAGACGCGAAAGCGCAAACCTATGGGGTCGTTTCTGTGAATTCATTACAAGCACTGAAAACCGTTTATATATCGGTTGGTTCGGTGTTATTATGATCCCTTGCTTATTAACTGCTATTTCCGTATACATCATTGCTTTCGTTGCAGCTCCTCCAGTTGATATCGATGGTATCCGTGAACCTGTTTCTGGATCTTTACTATATGGTAACAACATTATCAGTGGATCTGTAATTCCTATGAGCAATGCTATTGGTTTACACTTCTACCCAATCTGGGAAGCTGCTTCCTTAGATGAATGGTTATACAACGGTGGTCCTTACCTAATGGTTGTATGCCACTTCTTATTAGGTATTGCTTGCTACATGGGTCGTGAGTGGGAATTAAGCTTCCGTCTAGGTATGCGTCCTTGGATCGCAGTTGCTTACTCTGCACCTGTAGCTGCTGCTACAGCTGTTTTCTTGATCTACCCAATTGGTCAAGGTAGCTTCTCCGATGGTATGCCTTTAGGTATTTCCGGAACTTTCAACTTCATGATTGTTTTCCAAGCTGAACACAACATCCTTATGCACCCATTCCATATGCTTGGTGTTGCAGGTGTTTTCGGTGGCTCTCTATTCAGTGCTATGCATGGTTCTTTAGTTACTTCTAGCTTAATCCGCGAAACAACTGAAAATGAATCTGCTAACGCTGGTTATAAATTTGGTCAAGAAGAAGAAACTTACAATATTGTTGCTGCTCACGGCTATTTTGGTCGTTTAATTTTCCAATATGCTAGTTTCAACAACTCTCGTTCTTTACACTTCTTCTTAGCTGTTTGGCCAGTTGTAGGTATTTGGTTCACTGCTATGGGTATTTCTACTATGGCATTCAACCTAAATGGTTTCAACTTCAACCAATCTGTTGTTGATAGCCAAGGTCGTGTAATCAACACTTGGGCTGATATCATCAACCGTGCTAACTTAGGTATGGAAGTTATGCATGAGCGTAATGCTCACAACTTCCCTCTAGATTTAGCGTCTGTTGAAGCTCCTGCTGTTAACGGTTAATTTCTAGTTTTTTCTTAATTTAAGTTAGAACAATTTGATTTGGATAATCAATCGATTATCCAAATCAAATTATTAATAATTATGCTGTTTTTATAAATAATTTTAATTTTTTTTTCTTTTTTACATTTTATTTTTTTTCTTTAGAAATTATTAAAAGCACAATTTTATTTTACTATCTAGAAATAATTATTTAAAAATTTAATAGAAATAATAAACAAATAAATAAAATTTTTTGTATTAAAAATAAATAGAAACGTTTTTTTTATTAAAAATAAAAAAATTAGAAGATTGATTCCTCAAAAAGTGATTAAAAAAACAAATCTGAATATTTTTTTACTTAAAAACCAAAAGAGATTTAGAAGTATTTTCATTATGTTGAATTTTTTTTATTTTCTTTATAAGATATAGTTTTCTATGAAAAAATTAACCAAATTACTTTTATTTCTATTTTTTTATATATAAATAATATTGTTCTAATAAATAATCTCAAATTATTTTAATTTATTTAATAATTATTATTACATACAATATACACATTAGATTTTTTAAAAATACTATAATAAATAGTTTAATTTTATTCCAATATAATTAATTTTATTTATTCTTATTTTTCTTTTATATTTGTTAATTACACATTTATCAAATAATATGCCTATTTTTATTTCATAATTTTTAAAACAAATTTTTACTGAAAAAGATAAAAATTGTATATAAAAAAAAAAGGCTTTTGATATTTTTTTATATCAAAAGCCTTTTCTTGGGGAAAAAACTAAAAGTTAAACTTTTAGTTTTTAGTCTAGAGGTTTCATAAATAATACAGGCTCAGTTTCACGTTCAATTCCTTTTTCAAAGCCAGCAGCTGCAGCACGAGCTCTACCAGCATGCCATAAATGGCCAACAAAGAAGAAGAAAGCAAGTGTAAAATGAGATGTTGCTAACCAACTACGAGGAGAAACGAAGTTTACTGCATTAATTTCTGTTGCTACACCACCAACAGAGTTCAAAGAACCTAATGGTGCATGAGTCATATATTCAGCAGAACGTCTTTCTTGCCAAGGTTGAATATCATTTTTCAATTTATTTAAATCTAAACCATTTGGACCTCTTAAAGGTTCAATCCATGGTGCACGACAATCCCAGAAACGCATGGTTTCACCACCAAAAATGATTTCACCACTTGGAGATCTCATTAAGTATTTACCTAATCCAGTTGGACCTTGAGAAGAAGCAATGTTAGCTCCTAAACGTTGATCTCTTACTAGGAAAGTAAATGCTTGAGCTTGAGATGCTTCAGGACCAGTAGGACCATAAAATTCACTAGGGTATGCAGTGTTGTTAAACCAAGAGAAACAACATGCAATCCATCCCATAGTTGCAATTGCGCCAAGACTATAAGAAAGATATGCTTCACCAGACCATACAAAAGCACGACGTGCCCAAGCCCATGGTTTAGTTAAAATATGCCAGATGCCACCAAATATTAGAAGGTTGCCAATCCAAATATGGCCACCAATAACATCTTCCATATTATCAACACTACAAATCCAACCTTCGCCACCAAAAGGAGATTTTAATAAATAACCAAAGATAACTGCTGGACTAAGTGTTGGATCTGTAATGATTCTTACATCTCCTCCGCCTGGAGCCCATGTATCATATACACCACCAAAATAGCATGCTTTCCATACTAATAAATATGCACCAACACCTAAAACAATTAAATGAATACCAAGAATAGTAGTCATTTTGTTTTTGTCTTTCCATACATATCCAAAGAAAGGGAAAGATTCTTCTAATGTTTCAGGACCAATTAAGGAATGGTATACACCACCGAAACCTAATACAGCAGAAGAAATTAAGTGTAATACACCAGATACGAAATATGGGAATGTATCAATTACTTCACCACCTGGACCTACTCCCCAGCCTAAAGTTGCTAAGTGAGGTAATAAAATAAGTCCTTGTTCATACATTGGTTTTTCTGGAGTAAAATGAGCTACTTCAAAAAGATTCATAGCTCCAGCCCAGAATACAATTAGACCAGCATGTGCAACGTGAGCACCAAGTAATTTACCAGAAAGATTGATTAGTCTTGCATTACCAGACCACCATGCAAAACCAGTAGATTCTTGATCTCGACCACTGATTGATAAAGTTCCATTAAAGAGCGTTTCCACGTGGTAGAACCTCCTCAGGGAATACAAGGTTTTCATGAGGCTGATCTTGAGCAGCCATCCAAGCACGGATACCTTCGTTTAGAAGAAGATTTTTAGTATAGAATGTTTCAAATTCAGGATCTTCTGCTGCACGAATTTCTTGAGAAACGAAATCGTATGCTCTTAAATTTAAAGCCAAACCTACTACACCAATTGCACTCATCCATAGACCTGTAACTGGTACAAATAACATAAAGAAGTGTAACCATCTTTTGTTAGCGAAAGCAACACCGAAAATTTGAGACCAGAAACGATTCGCAGTTACCATGGAATAAGTTTCTTCGGATTGAGTTGGGTTAAATGCACGGAAAGTATTTGCTGCATCACCATCTTCAAACAGAGTATTTTCTACAGTTGCACCATGAATAGCACATAGAAGAGCTGCGCCTAAAACTCCAGCAACGCCCATCATATGGAATGGATTTAAAGTCCAGTTATGGAAACCTTGGAAAAATAAAATAAATCTGAAAATAGCTGCTACTCCAAAACTAGGAGCAAAGAACCAGCTTTGTTGACCTAAAGGATAAATTAGGAAAACAGAAACAAATACTGCAATAGGACCTGAAAATGCTATAGCATTATAAGGACGAATTTTTACAGCTCTAGCAATTTCAAATTGACGTAGCATGAAACCAATTAGACCAAATGCTCCATGAAGAGCAGTAAAAGTCCATAAACCACCTAATTGGCACCAACGTGTAAAATCACCTTGAGCTTCAGGACCCCATAATAATAATAAGGAGTGTCCCATAGCATTGGAAGGTGTTGAAACTGCTGCAGTTAATACGTTACAACCTTCTAGGTAAGAAGAAGCTAATCCATGAGTATACCATGAAGTAACGAATGTATTGCCTGTGAAGAAACCACCTAATGCAAAATATGCACAAGGTAATAATAATAGTCCAGACCAACCAATAAATACAAATCTGTCTCTTTTTAACCAGTCATCACAAAGATCAAATATGCTAGGCTCTGCTTTTTTTACAGACTTATCAATGGAAATAGTCATAAGTTTAATTAGCAAATTATGTTTAAATATATTCAGCTCAACTCAAGAAAAATTGTTAATAATTTTTCTTATATTAAAGACATGTTGTATGAGGAGCTATTCTTTTCTTTTTCTTATTTATAATTATAAGACTAAATCATTATTTTTTTACCTTACTACTTTAAAAAAATTTTTCTATTTATAAATATTAGTAATGACTTTTTGTATTTATTTTTTATGTCTATTTTTATATGTTTACAAAATAAAACTATTGTTTTTTTATCATTTATTCATTTTAATAAAGAAGGTTTTTTTAAAAAAAATATTTTAATTTGATTAATTTTTATAAAATTATAAAATAAG